TTTAATCAAAATTACAAATCGACACAAATCGATAGGCGTATTCGTCGGCCTGTGTCAAAATACTTGATTTGTTCAGGGAGTATTGACATATCTACTTAAAATTTTAAAAATCTATAACAAAAACTACGCAATAAAATTTATTTTTACTGAAATAAAGACGTTCGCCTTTGCTTTTGCAGGGCAAAAGCAAAGGCAAAAGGCCAAAGGTGCTTCGCGGTGCAAAAGCAAAGACAAAAGGCATAAATTATAATCTTTAACACTGCTAAGAGCAATGAAATATTTAAGAACAATAATTTTGTGGGGTTTTCTAAATAATATAAAAAGGCCGGGCCTCTTTATAAAAAATGTTAATTATGGCTAACCAATTTTAATTCTGTGGGAAGTTTTAGTAAACGTAGGTTTTGAATTACAAACTTTTTTTGGGCGGCGTTTGCAAGCGTAATTACTGTATGAGATGATACTGTTTGTAAACTAAACTGTTGCCGTGTTTTCTTAAACACAAAAGGCGCGCGTATAACAGTCAGTAGTTTTTTAGAATTTCTTCTTTGCACTAGTCGTTTGTTTACACTACTTATGCTGCTAAACCTCTTACACAATTTAAAGAAACATCGATCAAAATAACTATTGTGCTCAAATCTTTCGGCGAAGTTATGGTTTTGTTTTAAATCATCTGTCTGTTGAGATACTACGACTTTGCTATTGGAATTACAGCGATTTTTATAATGTATCGCTCTGCGATAGCTTTGTTGCTTTTGATACCTGGGTAACATTGTACTTTGGCAGTTTAATAAATTAGTATAGCTCGGTGTGAAGAAGCTCAACACTACTGGTGAAAACTGTTTGTGTGCTTTTGAGTAAAACGACCATTTTACTGGGCGGAATTCAAAATATGTGTGTAGCTGCTCTCCGCAAACAGAATTTAGATAATCAATCAACTTTTCAATTGAATTGATAGTGCTACTGGTATCTTTGGCCTGACATGTAGCGTAACTTTTAAAGCTAATAGTTAGCTTATTATTTTGACAAATTTCAGGGCGATTACATAAAGAAAGATTTTTATTAAATGTTGATGTTTTAAGATAGCAGGGCTGTTTCAGCTTTTTCAGTTCGCCTAAATTTGTGGTTTTATTATGTTGTTTTTTGATAAACATTGTTGTTATTTATTATTACTGATTACTTTGCCCTCGCCCCCCGCTAAGCACCTTTGCTTAGCGGGGGGCGAGGGGCGTGTTTGTTTAACGTTGACTCATGGACGCTTGACAGAGTATTTCGATCGGCTACTTTTTCGCGACTCGACCGGTTTGCAATCCAGCACTCCCCGAATGACTCTATATTGAACACCTGGGATATCTCGCACACGGCCTCCGCGGATTAAAACACAACTGTGTTCTTGTAAGTTATGCCCAATGCCTGGAATATTGGCAATTATACTTTTAGAATTGCTTAATCGAATTTTAGCAACTTTTCGAATGCCCGAATTCGGTTTTTTTGGTGTTGTCGTGTACACTCGAACACAAATTCCGAATTTCTGAGGACACTTTTGCAAAGCCTTTTTTCTATTGCGCTTAATCTTCGGTTTTCTTATATTTTTTAATAATTTTTCTAACGTACTCATTTTACTGATTAAATTTGTCGTCGCCCCTTTAAACCCTTAGGCTAAAGGCACACTAGTATTGGGTTTACTGACTATTGTAGTATGCTGTCTAGTATTAGTTGTAATATCATACGACAAGCTTGTATAAATGGTTTTAAAACCTAAAAAAGCCATGTCCATTGATCCTTTCCTTTGCTTTTGCCCCGCAAAGCACCTTTGGCTTCGGGCAAAGGAAAGGCAAAAGGCCCGAAGCCAAAGGCAAGGGGCGTATTGATCAGAAAAGCAGGATTTGAACCCACATATCCAGCACCCAAAGCTGGCATGTTACCTATTACATCATTTTCTGAAAACTGCTGTTAAAAGCTACATTGAACATGTTCAAAATAACAATTTCACTTTTGCCTTTGGCCTTTGTTTGTGCCCCTTGGGGGGCAAAGGCAAGGGGCACAAACAAAGGCCAAAGGTTGGAGCTTATCAAAATAATTCAAAACTGTATAACATTGCAGTTGTGAACAAAAACCAAGCTAAGCTTATTGGTAATAGTACTTTCCAACCCAGTACCATTAGCCTATCGTACCGATATCTTGGTAGGCACGCTCTTACAAAAATGAACAAAAATAACCAAATAAGCGTTTTTAATGCCAGCCAAATTGGCCCTGGAATGACATAAAAAATGTATACATTAAACGGTGGCAGCCACCCACCTAGAAAAAAAATAGTAACGAGCGTGCTCATTAAAATCATAGCGCCGTATTCAGCTAAAAAAAATAAGCTAAACCCTGATGAACTATATTCTGTAAAATAACCCGCCACTAATTCTGCCTCCGCTTCAGGAAGGTCAAATGGGGCTCTATTTGTTTCAGCTAAACAAGCTATAAAAAACATAATTAAAGCCGGCCAGTGAGCCAGGGCAAACCAGCACTGTTCTTGAGCTAATACGATCTCGGTTAAATTTAAACTGCCAACAGTAACTATCACCGTCAACAATATTAATCCTATACTAACTTCATAACTAATCATCTGAGCCGCTGATCTCAAGCTACCAAGAAAGGCGTACTTTGAATTGGAGCTCCAACCACTGGTAATTATTCCGTATACTCCTAGAGAGCTTATTGCAAAAATATATAAGATTCCTATATTAAAATCTGCAATAGCCATGCTATAGCCAAAGGGAATTCCTGCCCAAGCAATTGTGCTACAAATAAAACTCAATATTGGAGCAGTTAAAAAAATTAGTAGGTTTGCATTGGTGGGTATTAAAGGCTCTTTAACAATCAATTTCAGGCCGTCGGCAATCGGTTGAAGTAACCCTATAAACCCTACAACATTGGGCCCTTTACGTCTTTGGCACGCCGCCATTACTTTACGTTCTGACAAAGTTAAGAATGCAGTGGCCAGTAAGCCCACAATCATAACAGCAATTATTTTTATTGTAACAATAAGCATTTTAAAAATTTATATTTAATGTAGGCCTCGTTTATCCAAAAGGTCTTTTTTTGTAATATATTAAATTATTTATTCAAGCAATTTGACAATTTGATTTACATTTCTTGCAGCTTTATATTAACCCAATCAACGTAGTCTTGCTCGCGAACAGCTTCTACTGCAATAGGTTATAGTAAATACTCAGTCTCCTGAGCACTCCTACTTCAAAACCGCTCGTGCGCCTCGCAGCGCAAGCGGCTCCTCGCCTACAGTTCTTTCCGCGGCTGTTTTTTGATCGTGGCAGTGCCCATGCAGAAGTTGAACGTTTGTATAGTCATCTTTGCCTCCTCGCGACAGAGGTACAACGTGGTCTACTTCCATAATATCGCCGGGGCAGAAGTTTAGTTTACATAGGCCGCATTTTCCTTTTTGGGTCTTCAACAGCTTACTTACACGCGTGGAAACACCCGGCAGTTTTCGCAGTCTCTGAGCCCAGTAGGACGTATCTCCATCGTAGACCGATTTGTCACCTTTGACTTTTACATGTCTTTTAATGCCATAGGTATTGTGGGGTTTTAGTCCCAACCACTTGCCCGACTTAGTGTGACCAAATTCCAGCTGTGTTTTACCTCTTTGCCAGTAGTGGGCCCGGATCCAATGACTTCCCCTAGTGGGGTGTTTTCGTTGGGCCCATAGCACCAGCTGGTTAAAGAGAATATACCGCAACTTTGAGAACACTTCTTTGCTGACCACCGTACTGTAATAGTTGCACCATCCCCTAATAATAGGGGTCAGTTTCGCTACCACAGCTTCGGCAGTTACGCACTTCCGTAGTTCTGTTCTGATATCATCTACGTGGTCTTTAATGGACTGTTTTGATGGTTTTATGAACGTCTTCTCGGGTAAATGTAGCTTTCCTCGGTGATTAACTTTCACCGGGTATTTTCGTACATTGAAGCCCAGGAAGTCGAACCCGACTGTTCCTTCGATTGGGTTGGTCGTGTGGCCTATTCGAGTTTTGTCTGGATTCAATTCCAGCCCTAGCTCGCTAAGCCACAGGTTAAGTATCTCTCTCGCTGATTCGACAACCCACTGATACTTGTGCAGTATAACTAGGTCGTCGGCATATCGGACAGTTGTTAGTGAAGCGACCTTATCTCTTCGACTAAGTGATCGTCCTTTACTGTCTTTGAGTTTGATTTCCGATATCCATTGACTTAGGTGTTTCTCTATGCCATGTAACGCAATGTTACATAGTAGCGGACTAATTACTCCACCTTGAGGGGTGCCCATTCCTGGATGGCTCAGGGCCCCCCCATCAAGGATTCCGGCTTTCAGCCATGCATGGATCTGTACTTCCAACTGGGGCCAGGTTCTCAACCTTTTGATTAAGGCCGCGTGGTCAATGCGATCGAAGCATTTCTTTATATCCGCATCTAAAACAAATTTGCCTTCTCTTGATTGGCTGATCCCTCGGAGAATTGCTTCCACGGCGTCGTGACAGCCTCTGCCTGGTCTGAAACCATAGCTATTCGGTTCGAACAAAGCTTCCCATTCTGGTTCCAGGGCAAACTTGGCAAGAGCCTGCTTAGCCCTGTCCCTCATGGTAGGAATGCCTAGGGGTCGGCGTTCCTTCGTACCCGCTTTGGGTATGTAGACTCGACGTATCTTGTCCGCCTTGCCGTTAAGGTCCAAGTCTTTCGCCCTGCTTAAAGCTAGCCTGCTACCCGGGGCGATGGATTTTACCCCATCAATTCCGGCCGTGTTTTTACCACGGTTGTCTTGTGTGACCTTACGGACCGCTAGTAGTCTAGCGCTTCTAGATTGAGTTAGGAATTTTTGGTACAGATGTACCTTGTTAAGATTCCCTTTCTTACTGTGTAGAAAAATTTTCTCTTGCAGCTTTCGGACTCGCGTCTCTGCGTTTTTCCATTGGATTTGATTCCATTGTAATTCTTGCATCTCCATTTATAAGTTTCCTTTAATAGGCAGTGGGAGCATATTACTGCTTGAGTTGTTTCTCCTGGCGCGGGGCACGTCGGCATATCTGGGACATTACTCCTAAGCCTTTTCCGCAACGTCTGTCATTTCAGACTCAGCATTAGCTTTTTGCCCCGTCCTACTCCTCATAGCTCGGACGTGAGACATCCTCTCCTATAATTTAGGTGGAGCTACAAGGGTTTCCCGGTTCCGTTCTTCCATCTTTTTGGCCTTGAGGTCCTCCAATCTACACCGGCCACTCTACGGACAGTAGCTACGACTGATGCTCTCGCAGCCCTGGTTGGCTTCCCGATATTCCGGGCGCGGGGGTCTCCATCCAGAGTGTACTCTGGAGGACAGAACCAATTGCAACCCCGCTTCACGTTCACGGCGTTTTATAACTTGGAGTTCACATTACATTAACCTTGTACCCTTGCTCGAGATTCGTCGTTTGGCTAGTTCTGCCGATGGATTTTCCATCCTTCATCCCTTTTTATACCCAGCTTCGGTCACTTGGCCGGGTTGCCCCTCTCACACCAAGCGCCCGTGGGTACGCTTTTCCTCACTGTCTAAGGTTGAACATTGAAGTCCACATGGAAGAACAGTTGTGCCTTTTAGGCACCTACGGTTTCCTGTTAGTTCAGGTTTCCCGTAGAACAGGTCGCACGCATCATACCGTGGCTTGACCCACATAGCTCTGAACATTGCCCATAAAAAACGCCTTGTCGTTTTATAAATAGCATTGTCTGATTCAGTCTGCCAGGAATCGCATCAAGTTTAACGCCTAAGCTTGGCACAGCAAAACTATGGATCACGTCACCTCCGCTTGTAAGCAATCTTATGTGTTTATTTACGGGTAAGACTAGGCGGTTATCAACATCTAGTAAACGTAACTGCCCTTGTTCTAGATCGTCATCTTGCAATACATTACTGTCAAATGTAATACCGTTTGTCACTAAGCCGTCATGCACTTCGTAATCACCATACTCATAACGTTGGGTCGACCATCACCGCATACTTCTAGAGCTTAGCGGCAGTGGCCTCCCACCGAACCGTGCGTGCAAGTTTCCAAGCACACGGCTCTCCCTCTAGAACACTAAATTTTTTTTTCGTGGCCTCTGCTATCTGCAGCGGCTAAACTACCCAATTTTCTGCCGTCGTATTTTCCATCGTGGATAACCTTGTGGCACTGTCTACAAACTGGAATCTGCTTCCTTCTAATCTGCAAGAATAATCGCTTGAGGCGGTTTTTCGGTCCTGGAGCGTCTTTCCTCAGGTGTCGGATGTGGTGCATCTCAACGTTCTGATCCGAACCACAGACACAACAGGGTTTGTCCAGACTGAAGTGTGATCTTACATCATAGAATTTAATCTTCGCAGGGTCTATACTTTTTCCGTTAATTAGATCGAACTGCATTGGGCGTATGGTTAAGTCTCCGCGGTCCAGCTTGTAAGATACTGACTTTGCACCGTGCCGGGTTTTACGTGTCATTTTGTAGGTAGGTGGATTTCCTAGCTTCTTAAAGACCTTCTTTGGACTAATATTCCACTTTCTGGCGAAAGTGAAGATCGCGGAGTAACCTAGGATCCACACTATTTGCTGGAGCATATTTCGATTGTTTACGAAGCTATAGTAGTTGAGGTATCCACGTATAACCGCGTTGTATCGTAGTATGATTTCCTCCGGTTTCATGTATATCCATTTGGTTACAGCCTTGGGTTTACCGTCGGCTTCATGCGCATAGCCCTGTTGTTTCAATTTCGTTACGATCTTATTAATGGGACATTCCAGGATAATTCGCGTATTACTTCCTCGGACCTTTTGAAGTCCGCGCTTTCTAGTCAGCCCTTGCATATACTTTCGACTGTGTCTTCGGATTATGCTGCCTAGAAAAAATGCTTGGCTCGTGGGCAGATGAGTAATCGCTGTTTTCTCTCGGCTGAGCTCTAGTTTCAGTTGTTGCTGCAAGAAGGTTTGAACCGTACCCTTGACCTCATCGGCCAGTGCGCGGGAGCCTCTCACTCCAATGACCCAGTCGTCTGCGTACCTTGCGTAGTAGATTCGTGTACCTGTTCTAATTACGCTCGGTATGCTTTCGCGTTCAAGCTCAGCTGCCCTAATCGACCTTCCGTCTCCTTTTGCGCGGAGTTCCCTCAATCGTTTTAGAATTTTTGTATATTCGGGGTTTTGTATAACCCCTCGTCGGTTTGTTGACTGAGTATATTTTGTCTTAAGTTCTTCCACGAAAACATCCAACTCGTGCATATACACGTTGCTTAAGAAAGGGCTAAGAACGCCTCCTTGAGGCACCCCCGTTAAGCTGTGAGGTTCTAGGGCTCCGTTGTTGACATATCCGGCGTTAACGGCCTTCCAGTAGAGAGATATAAGATTAGGGTCTCTTATTCTCTTTTTCAACAGCTGTTCCAATATATGGTGATCCACATTGTCGAAACAGCCTTTTATGTCGCCTTCAATCATCCATGTAATGCCGGTCCAGCTTCTTATATCCTTTAAGGCACTGTGCGCGGATCGGTTCGGTCGAAATCCATGGCTGGAATTCAGAAAATATGGTTCAAATAGTGGTTCAATGATTAGTCTTATCGCTTGTTGCACTACCTTGTCTTTGGGTGTCGGGATGCCCAGAGGGCGTAGTTTGCCATTAGGTTTTGGAATGTATTTCCTCACAGCCGGCTGAAACGAGAAACTTCGATCTTTCATTGAACCAATTGTTTTATCTATCCAGGCCAACCCGATTCCATCCAGGGTCGCTTTGTCCACGCCTGGAGTGGTGTTGCCTCTTTTGGATTTGATAGCTTCATACGCTATTTTATAGATTTTAGGTTGAAATAGGGAGCTGTAGCGCCCAATTTCGATGCCTGCTTTCCCCCTTGCCTTTGGCTTCGGGCAAAGGTGGCAGGCCTAGTCATGGCTTCCTCCGGCGTGTACGATTTCTCGTCGACGCCGGACTGGTCCATAGTTCTAGACTGACCTCCTTGGTTAGAATATTTTCTAACTACTATGAGGTCTCCGTTGGCATAGGGCTTTCGCCCCTTAGCCAATCCCGAGTTCCAGTGATTTGGTTTCACTAACGCTTTAGGTGAGACTCGCGGTCCTGCTCGTCGCAGTAATCCTTCGCCATTCGGTTCGGCCCGCACACTGGACTTTGCGGATCGATAGCGATGCACAGGTTCTATAGTGTCAACCTGCGGGGAAGTGTGTATCCCGGAAGCGTTTCTTAGAGCCACCGTGGCGCTTTTCGTTTGGGCGGCCTTTTCGCTTGAACACCTCCAGCTCAACCGCCCTTTCTTAACATGCTTTGGTCCCTCTAGCCTTTCGGCCATTCTGTTAGGAATGTCTGTCATCCCTCGCGGGGACAGGGTCAGGTTAGTTAAGTACTTAGTAGTTCCTACCGAAAGAGCTACAGAACGTGACACTGCGGCCTCTGCTTTTTCGCCTTGCCCTTTTGCCCTTGCCGTAGCAAAGGTTTGGGGAGCGAGCGAACAAGGGGCTAAAATGCCCACTAAGGGGCCTACGCAGCTTATTTTCCAATCCAAATCACCGTTAAACGGCGCACTCCAGTACCATTGGCGTCCAATCGCTTTTATTGTTAAACTAGGTTCAATAACTTCATCTAGACTATATAACAAAGTAAAACTCGGAATAGCGATTACACATAAGATTAAGGCAGGAATAGTAGTCCAAATTATTTCAATTAGGCTATGATGATGCACTTTATAACTAATGTCTGAGCTACTGGCACTAAATTTATACAGTATAGCACACATCATGTACAGCACAAAACCTGCAACAAATAGCATAATTGCCCAAATATCAGAGTGTAAAGCAATAAGGCCTTCCATTAAAGGACTTGCCGGTTCTTGAAAACTAAAACGGTCCAACAAGGCGCTAGTTGCGCTCAGCGGAGCATCACAAAAACTAATAACACATGTGTTAAAAAATGTGATTAATATACAATAATATGACCAAATATTTTTCATAATAAAATGCATTATTTGAAATTAGCTATTTTCATTCAGTTTGTTTTTGAACAAAGAATGTAACTTTTGCCTTTGCTTTGCGCGAACCTTTGCTTTCGCCCTTCCTTTGCCGCGAAGCACCTTTGGCCCCTTGCCTTTGGCTTCGGGCAAAGGAAAGGGGCCAAAGGTGCTTCGCGGCAAAGGAAAGGCAAAAGGCCAAAGGAAGGGCAAAATCAAAGGTAGCTTTAAAATTTTGAAGTATTGTGCAGTCTAGGATTCGAACCTTTGCAAAACCGTTGTTTTTATAACAATTCTTAACTGCAAATATATGCTTGACTTAGTCCCTTAAAGGGACTAAGTCAAGCATAGCTACATTTGCCATAATGTAAAATGAATAGTAAACGGGGGGGGGTACTTGGTTTAAACTATTAATTAAACTATTAATAAGCACGCAACCATTAATACAAAGATTCTAAAATCTATAAATAGCACCACATTAGTAAAGCACAGCGTAGTTAATCCACACATAGCACCAATAATCATTATCGTAGCATAGTGATAGATTAAGCCAGATTGAGTTGCCCCTAATTTAATGTATATGCTTTTTAGAAATTTTGGTAATCCAAGTCCAAACATAGGCAATAGCTCGAGCAATCCTTTATCGAATATTTTCACAAAATCTAACCCCAATTTATAACCGTTATACGCAACGAGTTCATTTAATATTTTATCGTAAAACCAGCGTTGGTTCAAAAATAAATAAACTTTGCTCAAATGGTTTGACGCTATCTGATAAGCCCCAGAAACCCAAGTTATACTAAATAAATAAGCAATAATTGCGCCCGATATGGTTAATACTAAAGGAAGAGTTTTGACAAATTGGGGTAAAAACTCCGCCTCTATCATAATACCATTGTTAGGCTTTATAAATATTGAATTATTCCAAAAGTCACTGCCGAGCCCTATAAACATTGGTTTAAAGAACCAGCCTGCATAAATAGAGCCTACTGCTAGTATCAATAATACTACACCCATAACCCAGTCGGCGTCGTGAGCGCCGGCGTACTGTTTATATATATTTGTGTACTTGTTTTTATATCCCAGGTTGTTTTTTCTGGCATACTTGTGTTGACTATGCGTTTCGGAAAGCTGGTTAATATTAGTATGAAAACATAAAAATAACAGCCTAAAACTGTAATATGACGTCGTAAATACACTAAAACAGGTTAATAAATAACTAAAATGAGCCGCTATACTATAGCGCGCGTAAGCTAATTCTAATATTACATCTTTTGAGTAAAAGCCCGTTAAAAAGGGCGTTCCTACTAAGGCTAATGTACCAATAAGCAGAGCTGTATAGCTAAATATAAGAATTTGTTGCAGTCCCGCAAACTTTCGCACATCTTGTTCATTTGCCAAAGCATGAATAACCGCACCGGCAGTTAAAAAAAGTAAGGCTTTGAAAAATGCGTGGTTGAACAAATGAAAAATACCTACGTTATAATTGGAAAGACCACAAATTGTAACCATATAACCTAGTTGGCTACAAGTGCTATATGCTATAATAGACTTAAAATCGTTTTGGACTAGTCCAATAGTCCCGGCAAAAATTGTTGTGATTGCTCCAATAACAGCTATAATTACTGTCGCGTATGGCGCAAACTCTAGTAATGGACTGGTTCTGGCTAAAAGAAATACACCCGCCGTTACCATTGTTGCCGCGTGCAATAGGGCGCTAACAGGTGTTGGTGCATTCATGGCGTTGGGTAGCCACGCGTGCAAACCAAATTGCCCTGATTTACCCATTGCACCTATAAATAATAAAACGCAAGAAAAATCTAGTAACGACCACTGGGTGCTTGTATACCCCCCAATTTGTAGCGCGGCTAAAGTGTAGAAATTCGCTACACAAGTAAATAATGCTTGATAGCTGGTGGTTTTATAGCAGAAAAACAAGCAAATTATACCTAACGCCAAGGCTATATCACCAACCCTATTCAATAGCATTGCTTGAATAGCAGCTTTACTGGCCTGAAGACGAGTAAACCAAAAGCTAATTAGTAGAAAGGAGGCTAAACCAACACCTTCCCAGCCAACAAATAACTGGATATAGTTATCGGCTGTTACTAGCATTAGCATTGCCACAGTGAACAACTTTAAATAGCTTATAAATCTTATAAAATGCGGATCTTCAATCATATAAGAACAGCTGTATAATACCACTAAGCAGCTAATTAATGTTACAACAACGCACATTACTGCGGTTAAAGTATCAAATAAAAACCCCCAATTGGCGTCAAATAGGCCGCTATGAAAGTAGCTTGCATACGTTATTTGGCACGGGCAACGACAAAGCGCAACCTCGTAAAAAATTGTAAAGCTTATAAGTGCTGAAGAAACTGCACTTACCAAACTTAAAACAATTGTTCCGCGAGGACCAATAAATCGACCAAATAGGCCTATGCAAACAAAAGTAATTAAAGGTAAAGTCAATAAAGCTAGATACATCGTTAATATGTTTTATAAATGCCTATTTGATCTTTGCTTTGCCCGAAAAAGGGTGCTTCGCGGGGTAAAGCAAAGGTCGGGCAAAATAGGCTCGTTTAAGGTTATGAAAAGAATGGCTGCGTTTTAACTTTACATAACTAGGCTGGCAGGATTCGAACCAGCATCAAAGGTGATATTACCATTTTAATTACAGCCTAATTTTGTGTTGACTTGTAAAACCAGTATAACCGGTGCTTTGTTTTATCCTATTTGATAATAAATATTAATTATATTTATTGTTTATTATTTGCTCAATATTTGGTTTATTTTAATTTTTTTAGTTAAATTGCTTTTATAGGTGCCTTTGACCTTTGCCCGAAGCCAAAGGCAAGGGGGGCAAAAGCAAAAATTAAAAATTTACACTCTGCGGGAATCGAACCCGCGTTTATACTGTGAAAAAGTATTGTCCTGGTCCTCTAGACGAAGAGTGCCTATAAAAGAAAAGCATACAATATGACTTGATATAGTTGAGTTGGATTCAAAAAAAACGTACACCTAGTATAAACAACGTTAAACTAGCTTCAGAGATTACTAAAACCGTTAACCGACGCCGGCTTTATTGGTTGCATTTTTATTCCAAACTAGATTGGAAGGATTCGAACCTTCTTTATTCCGACCAAAACGGAATGTTTTACCGTTAAACTACAATCTAAATAATTTGTACATTTTATTTCAGCCCCCTCCCCCCTTTAGCAAGGCTATATAAAGCGTTTTAATAAGCGTTCTACTAGAATTGAACTAGTATTATAAGTTTCGAAGACTTATGTTTTATCCTTTAAACTAAGAACGCTTTATGATTGATGAAATAATTTTTGCGTACTTTGCTCGCTGTTATACAAACAAAATGCTTAAATCATTAATTTATATATTAGGCAATCATATTTGCACAAAATTACAAAAGCGGACGTAGAGTAAAGATTTTTAATATCCGGTATTCAAATTTTGTTTGCAGTTTTGAAATAGATCCTACAATGTTAACAATGTTGCAAACTGTGCCCCTTGCTTTTGTTTTGACCTTTACCCGTCCTTTGCTTTTGGCCTTTTGCCTTTGCTTTCCTTTGCAAAAGCAAAGGAAAGCAAAGGCAAAAGGCCAAAGGTTCGCGGCAAAGGAAACGCGCTATGTTATTAATATTAGCTGATTATACTTAAGCCAATAGAGGTTTTTTTACAAAGTTTTTGAAAAATTTCGTCCAATTGAGCTGTTGTAACGCCGCTAAATTCGAACAGTAACTGGCCCGGGCGGACTTTTGCCACCCAGTAGCTAATTGAGCCTTTTCCTTTACCCATACGTGTCTCTGCAGGTCGCGCACTTACGGGGCAGTCACAGCAAATTCGTGTCCATACTCGCCCTTTCTTTTTTAAGATCTTTGCAATATCTAACTTTATTGTCTCAACATATGCAGCACTAATTGTCGCATGTTGAACTACACAAATTCCATACAGCCCGAATAAGAGTCTTTTACTGCTTACTGAGCAGTTTATTTGCGTTTTCAAATACACATGGTCGGAATTTATTGGCCAAATATTTGACCTTTGTTTTGGGCAGTCCCAGTTGATCGGTGTCAAGTCCAACGATTTTGAAGTTGTTGTATAGTCTAATGGTGATAAAAAAATGTCATTTATATTTTTTGAAAGCTTTCGTAATTTACGTTCACGATGTATGAGTTTGCGTGTTTTTGTTTTTTTTCTAAAACACAGCTTAAATGCTAATTTTTTTGGTATTATTGCCATTTGTTTATTATTTTTAACCTTAGGCTAAAACAACAGTTGTTTAGCCTTGGTCTAACTCCTCGAAAGGAAGGTATACCGAAGAAGACAGGCCATACAAGCTGTAGTATTTCACTGATTTGTGGTCTTTCTATAAGGATTATATTCTCTATTTTGATTTTATTTTGGGCCTTTTGCTTTTGCCCCACTAACCTTTAAGGTTAGCGGGGCAAAAAGTCAGTTAGTTTTTTATAATTAGGGCAGTATTATTTTTCAACAGCATTTGAAAGTTTCCGTGAAGTACGGCTTGGCGACTATTGGCTAAGCAATGTTTAAACTGATTTCGCCATATTAGGGCGGGTATTTGCGTTTCGAGTATTGCAATTAAATCAGGTGTTGATCTTGTGCCTATGCGCCTATTAATAGGACAATATGGCCCTAGGGTTGCATTTTCTCCTTTGTAACCAAAGGCTTTTCTTAATGCTAAAGTAATAAAATTTTTTACTTTATTTGTGCTTAAATAGTGGAATGTTTTGCTTAATTTTCCAAGTTGGTTCGTAATTAAAATATGATGGCTATGACTATGCTTTCGTCGATTATACGAAGGATGTAGCCGATTATTTTGTATTTTTATTCTATTATACAACACCTGTTTAAAACCTGCCATGCTTGTACAGCTTTTTAAACAACTGAATAGAATTAATTTTACTAAAGCATCGTTAGCTATTAACAATTGATTTAAAAAACCATGAAACTTTATTAGCTTTGTTTTTTTTAGCAAAGGCTCTGTTTTATTAAACAGCAAAGCTAGCGGTTTAGAATTTTCTACCCCTGCCTTGCTAAGGTTAAGTTTATTCAAATGATTTATTATTTTAGTGTTTTTTAATTTTTTACTATTAGAGGTCATTGGGCTGGTAATTTATGATACATCATCTGAGAGGTTGCCGTTTAATCGCCGATTACTGCAACAATCAGTTGCGAGTAGGGTAAAACAGTAATACTAGCTTACGCATAGATAACTATAATCACAATTCGAGTTTAAACAATAGTAAACTCACACATTAAACATTGCTTAATCAACAATATGTGTTAAAATTGCTTGTTTATCTATACAAGGCTGATTTATATACCTTTGCTTTTGCCCCGCAAAGCAAAGGAAAGCAAAGGCAAAAGCGCCATACGTTTAGCGTCTGTTAGAATTGGCTATTTTAGCCCGCTTTTTTGTTAAAGCAAAAGCTCCAAATTTAAAGCCTACGTGATGCTCGGTTATTTTTATAGGAATAGCCTTCAAACCGTTGAAAATATACATTGTTTGACCAATTAATCGCGGAGTAATCGTTGCCATCCGCTGATATACTATAGCGCGATTAATAATTTTGTCACAATTTTCTAAATTTAAAATAATATGTGGAATTTTCCAAGAAGATCGAGACATTGTTAATTAATATTTAATTATAAAAAGAGAAACAATACTATCAGACTGTTTCTCTAAAGTTAATTGCACTGCCAGCTTGAATCCTTTTTAGCAATCGCTTGACCCCTTGCCTTTGGCCCCGCTAAGCACCTTCGGCCTTCGGGGCAAAGGCAAAAGGCAAAAGGCAAAAGCAAAGGTAACCAAAACAGACTATAGCTGGTATTGTATACAAGCGTTATCGCTTTTATATAATACCAGCAAAGGGGCAAAAGCAAAGGAGGCACAAGAAGTTGACCTCATTTACAATCGCCGTTTCGCGGGTGGTTTTGTACCGTTATGCGCAACACTGGTACAGTGTTTTAATAAAACAACAGTAAAATGTTGATTAAATAAGTTTAAAATAAAGCGCTTAGAAGAAATAGTACCTTTACAATGAAGCACCAAGTAGTTCAAGCCAAGACCAAAGATTTTCTCAATCACAGCGTTGTACACCATTCGTTGTGTATATCTAGTCTTACGCCGACTATTGGAACTAGCGCTCCCAGACATACGACCCCCACTGATAGACCACAATGTTTTTTTTTGACCAAATAAAGTAGAAATAACGCAGTGCAGATTATTTTTCGTCTTATTCACATGTATTAAACAAAACTGGCTCGGCTGTAGATCTTTTAATTGTTTTAAAGAATTGATACTATATTGTTGTTTTTTTGTTAACATTTGTATTATTTTCAATCAATATTCTGTGCAGCACAATATTTTGTGTTGCTTATTTTTGTATATACTTAACATTACAGGATTTGAACCTTTGCTCCCCGCAAGGGGCCCGCAGGCACTTATTTTTAAGTGTTGGTAATGTTTTGATAATTTTGTTGGCATATTATATGTTGCTAATAACACTACAACAACTTGCTACTCTAATAAACTGGGTTTTTAGTATTGAACAAAAATTTTACCAGAGTTTGCCATAAAGTGCTTATATGTGCTTTGTTTGATATGCATGTCTTTAGGCCCAATCAAGTGCCCCTTTTGACCATTCATAAAAAAAACCTACGGTTAGAATGATTAAAAAACCTATTCCAACCCAGTACCCCATTGCGCCAATGTCCGCAAGAGCAATACTGAATGGGAAACAAAACAAGATTTCAAGATCCATTACAAGAAATAATAAAGCAACAAGGTAAAATCTAACATCAAATTTAGACCTAGCATCATCAAATGGGTCAAAGCCGCATTCATATTGCGCTGTTTTTTCACTATTCAGTCGTCGGAATGCTACAAGAAAAGCTGCCCCGCTGAAAATTATAGCGAACCCAGCGGCAACAATTAGATAAATCAATATTGCTAAATAGTCAAACATAATAAACTTTAATAAGATTTAATAAGATTTACCTTTTGCCCCCTTGCCTTTGTCCTCGGACAAAGGCAAGGGGGCAAAAGGTAAGGCAACAATAACTAATTACTTTGAATATAGCTTACCATATCCGTAATATACTCTTGCATACTGGACTCCGCATCAGAATCGTAATCCTTTGTGGCAACAATAGTTTCAACAAATGGCCAGCTGTAAGTAGTCAAATCATTCACTACTAATGTCATAAATTGGTTTATTTGATCTAGGCTTAGTACATCTAAGTAACCTTTTGACCCCGCATATAGCATAACTACCTGAATTGGTGTTGAAGTTGTTGCAAATTGGTCTTGCTTTAGTATTTGAGTTAGGCGTTCACCGCGCTCTAGTACCTTTTTTGTACTTGCGTCAAGATCACTCGCAAATTGTGCAAATGCAGCGTTTTCACGATATTGAGCAAGCAATAGCTTTAATTGTCCAGCAACCCTTTTCATCGCTTTTATTTGAGCAGCAGACCCTACGCGGCTTACGCTAAGACCTACGTTAATGGCTGGACGAATTCCTTTAAAGAATAAGTCAGCCTCAAGCGCACATTGACCATCAGTAATAGAAATCACGTTGGTTGGGATATAGGCGCTTAAATCGCCGGCTTGGGTTTCAATTATTGGTAACGCTGTTAAACTGTACCCTTTACCCATATTTGCAGCTCTTTCAAGTAATCGGCTATGGCAGTAGAACACATCTCCGGGGTATGCCTCCCGCCCAGGTGGTCTACGTAATAACAGACTTAATTGGCGGTACGCGACGGCCTGTTTGCTTAAGTCATCATAAATAATCACTGTAGGCTCGCCGATATCTCTAAAATATTCTGCGATCGTACATCCCGCATAAGGTGCTAAAAACTGCAGCGGCGCTGAATCAGACGCTGTCGCTGCAATAATTACCGTCCAAGGCATTGCGTTAACCTCGTCCAATTTTTTTGCTAGTTGGGCTACACTAGAACGCTTTTGTCCAATTGCTACATATACGCAAGTGCTGCCGGCTTTCTCCGCACCAATACAGCTGTTTACCGTTTTTGAGCTAACATAGTCAGCCTCTAATTGACGCAGTGTTGTTTGGTGAATTATTGTATCTACTGCAATTGCCGTTTTACCTGTTTGTCTATCACCAATTATCAACTCTCGTTGACCATTACCAATTGGAACTAAACTATCAACTGCTCTAATTCCAGTGGCCATTGGAGAGTCAATTCTTGCACGTAATTGGATACCGGGAGCTTTACGCTCGATTAACTCTTGTTTTGTCGCGGGTAAAGCGCCTTTGTTGTCTAAAGGTTGGCCTAAAGGATCAAGCACTCGTCCACGTAAAAATAGTCCTGCCGGGACTGAAATAATGCTTTTTGTACGACGAGAAAAGTCTCCTTCTTTCAGTGCAGCGTCGTTACCGAATAAAACGGCCCCGACAAATTGTTTTTCAAGATTTAAAGCCATACCTCGAATTACTTCTCCCGATTTTGGTAAAAACTCTAATAATTCACCTGCTTGAACACCATCTAATCCATACACTCGTGCAATTCCATCAGCAATGCTGTCAATTCTACCGCATTCAACATATTCAAACTTCAATTTCTTGAATCGACGTAGTAGCGTTTTTAATCCTGACGGTACAGCTGTTTGTTTTTTAGTAGCCACGTTTTGTTTTAGTTTTTTTTTTAACATATTTGTCATAAATCTTTGTATTTATCTGCTGTTTATAAATGCATACATGCTTTTAACACATGTTCAGTTCTTTTGCCTTTGCTTTTGCCCGAACTTTTGGGCCCTTTGCTTTTGCCCCGCAAAGCACCTTTGGCTTCGGGCCTTTTGCCTTTGCAAAAGCAAAGGAAAGGAAAGGCAAAAGAAGAGGCCCAAAAGTTCGGGCAAAGGCAATATATAATTTCGTTTTTTATGTTGTATGAATATATAAATCAGTTGGTTCCTTTTGGCCATTGGCTGTTTTAGTTTTGAAAACGCAAAGGCAGAGTAATTTGTGTTGTAAAAAATCTTTCTTTATTAATCAATTACAACCTTTGCCCTGGCCCTGGGCCGGCGCAAGGGTTAAAGTAACAACTAAAACCTATATAAAAAAATCTTTAATACGTTATTATAACTTGATAATATATTAAAGATTTTTGCTTATTTATTTTTATGAGCAGCAGTAGATTCGAACTACTGGCCAAGCGTTCATGAGACGCTCGCTCTACCATCTGAGCTAGCTGCTCTACTAGTTAAAGCCATTTATACGCAATGCAGGTTCATATAATAACCAATATAATTTAGCTTTATATGTTATAGCACATTAAGGCGTAAGCTACGCTTGTATGGCTGGTATCCAAAATTAAACTAGGGTAAACACCGATAAGTATACTTAGTATACAAAATGGTATTAAAGCCGCAAATTCGCGGCGATTTATGTCACTATATTTTTGAATATATACTAGCTTAGTATTTCCAAAACAAATTCGACAGTATAGAAGTAGCGCGTATGCTCCGGTTAACACCATTGACGAGGCTGCTAGAATAGCCACCAGCTTATTTACTAAAAATACGCTTGTAAAAATAAGCATTTCTGCAGCAAACGTAGGGCTTAATACAGGTAAGCTAATATTTGCCATTGTCAGTATTAACAATAAAGTAGAGAACAGAGGCATTGCTTGCGCAAGTCCCGAAAAATAGTATACCACTCGGGTTTTATAGCGATCGTAAAGTATACCGATACATAAAAATAATCCTGGGCTTACAACGCCATGTCCAATCATCATTAGCAGACTTCCTTCTAAACCAACGATATTAAATGCAAACATTCCCAACAAACAGCACCCCATATGAGCAACAGAACTATACGCAACAATTTTCTTAACATCAATTTGGCGTAAAGTAATTAAGCTTACATAAATAATACCTATTAAGCATATAACGTAAACCATCGGACTAAAATAAATGCACGCTAAAGGGAATAAACTGATACTCCAGCGAAAAAACCCGTAGGTTCCAAGTTTTAATAAAATCCCAGCTAATATTATTGAACCGCCTGTCGGAGCATTTGAGTGGGTTTCGGGTAACCAGCCGTGCAAAGGAATTAGGGGCGTTTTAACACCAAAGCTAACAAACCACAATACAAATAGAATTATCTGCCGACTTGGGCTAAAATAAGACGTGCTTAAAATATGCCAGTCTGTCGACCCACATTGAAAATACACAATTAAAATGCCCACCAACATAGGTAATGAGCCTATCAATGTGTAAATGAACATCTTATAAGCTGCTCGAATATTTCTTGGTTTAGAGCCATAAATACCGACCAATAAAAACATAGGGATTAGTACAGCCTCAAAAAACAAATAAAACACAAGCAGGTCTTGTGCGGAAAAAGCCACAATCAAGATAACCTGCATTACTAAAAATATTAAGCAGTAAGTCTTTAGGTATTCTGGACCTTTGATTTCCAAGCTTGCAGGAATTTGCCAACCAATTAAAATGCATATTAAAGTTAAAAAAGTGGTCAATAAAATTAACCACAAGTTTATACCATCTATACCAAAACCAAAACTAAAATTAAATAAATTTCCGATACCGCTGTATGTTTCCATATGGTATCTAAACTGAAAGTCCGCTGTAGTAGGGTCAAATAGAATCCAAATTATCAAACTTAATAAGAACGTAATTAATGAAGCAATTAAACTAATACTTCGAATTGTATTGACTCTCCAAGCGGGTAAAAAAACAATAGCTAACGCTGCTATAACGGGGACTAGTTTCAAACTAATCAATACATTGCTAGGCCCGTTACTAAAAATTAACTGAATCAAAGACATATAGAGAAAAAAAAAAACGCCTTTGGTGTAATCCTAAGCCAAAGACAAAAGGACTCATGGTATAAAATAGTTTCAAAATTGCGCCTTCCTTTATGAAGAAGCATATTATATAATAAATTAAATAGTTACAGTTAGCGCATACTAATTATTGTTTAACCGAATATTATATTAATTACCTATAACCATTGTATATAATAATCGCAATTAAACCAAGCCTAAAACAGTAATAGGGCTGATATTGGATTAATTTCCTCGATAACAAACCCATACGCTAACCCCTATTACACCAAATTTGGTGCGTACAAAACTCTGACTATAACCCACGTTTTGACGTAGGGTGCTTAATGGTACTTTGCCCACACATTTACTGATTTGTTGAGCCATTGCTTTTTTTTGACTTCCCAAACGACCGCTAATAGCGATGCGTATTCCGAGGATTGGACAAATACTTCCCATGGATCGAATAAGTATACGAATGTCGTTAATATACTGATTTAAGACAGGGCGGGGGCTTTTTTTATCAGAATTGCTCAACAATTGAACCACTTGATCTAATATCCAATTAGCACACATTAAATTGCTTGCATAAAATGAGTCCCATTTAATTTGTGTTGTTATATTATGACTTTTTGGTTGTGCTATTTTATAAACCTCTTCTCTGTGATTTGGCTTAATCATCAGCGGTCCTATATCAATTGGCAATGGTATATTTTTGCGGTTACTATATTTTGACTCAAATAACTTGGCGTTATTTTTGTTAAAAACCAATTGTTTCGTTTGCCCTTGCCTTTCCTTTGCTTTTGCAAAGGCAAAAGGCCCGAACCTTTGCTTTTGCAAAGGCAAAAGGCCCAAAGGCAAGGGAGCAAGTTTACCAAAAAGGTTCTGTTGGTAGACTTTATTTTGTTTTAAATGAAACATAGTAGCAATTTTTAAACAATGTAGCACAAATTGCGCAGTCTGCAACTTATAAAGCCCTCCGGACTGTCGGAGAAAGTGGCGTTTAAACGATGCTTGAATTATTTTGTTTTCAAGATATACTGTTTGTAAATTAGATAAATCAAAAGCAAAATGACTAGCTAATATATATATCACTAATGCGGGTTTTATCTCATTAAAAACGCATATGCTTCGTGGATTATACACGTTTGCAAATGAATATTGGATAAGTGAGCTGTTTTTTTTTAAGCTTTGGTGTAGGGCTTTGGTCATATTTAAACTTCTTCTGTGATGATTTATAACGTGGTTTACTTCGGAATTTTGTCCTTGCTCCCTTGCCTTGGGCTCTTTTGACCCCAAGGCAAGGGCAAAACGTCGTTTATTAATAATTAAAAAAAAAAAAAAAAAATACAAATCGGTTTGTATAGTTTCCTTTGTACCTTTGCACCTTTGCTTTTGCCCCGCGAAGCGCCTTTTGCCTTTGCAAAAGCAAAGGAAAGGCGCTTCGCGGGGCAAAGGCAAAAGGACAGCCTATCCTATTATGTATGACGATTCTGCTTTAATATTTTCATTATTTTTAATACACGTTAAATATTATATCAGGCTCATCATAGATAAGCAATACGTAACTTATCTGTAATTAGTCTAGGGATAATTAAACAAAGAAGCAGTTTTGTTTTCTAATCATACGAGCTGCCTTTACTGCTAGGATTGAATCGAACAATCATATTTAGCTCCGCAAACTAACGCTTTATCCATTAAGCTACAAGCAGTATTTTACTTTATTGATGTTGATTATTTTGGAATACAAATATGATTAAAAAAATTTTAATTATAAAAAACTATATAAAATAAAATTAGCCCTTTGCATATTAAGGCATATAATATTTTATACAAACTAACCCTTTAATAAACTAATATATTGTACGCTAACTGTACGTCTTACGCGATACCAAATAATTATAAGAGCTAAACCAATAGCGCTTTCAGCAGCAGCAACGCATAATATATACAAGGCAAACATTACGCCCACTAAATCTTCCATAGCAGCGGCAAATGTTAGCATTAATAGATTGATAGATAGTAGTGTAAGCTCTACAGCCAATAAGATACTGATGACTAATCGGCGATTGAAAAAAATACCTGTTAGCCCAATCCAAAAAACAATAAACCCGGTGACAATCAACTGGTTAAACGTATCCGATCCCGGAAATGTATTCGGCTGCCATAATAAGGCGCTCAAATTGGCTTCTACTACAGAAGGCATTAAATAATTCATTTTTTCAATAATCATTTTTAATTTCAAATTATTGTGCTTTAATATAAGATACTAGTAAACTATGTGCTGTTTTTCGCATATAGTATTAATTTGTACCTTTGCCTTTTGCCCTTTTCCTTTGCTTTTGCCTTTTGGGCTTCGTGGGGCAAAAGCAAAAGCAAAGGAAAAGGGCAAAAGGTTACGTACATAACAAAAAGTAAGCCAGTAAATCCTACAGCTATAATAAGTTTTTAGCTACTTTTATAACATTATAAGCGGCTTTAAATTTTTGTGCATGTATTTTGTTTTTTAATTCAAATGGTACTGTGGTATTGACTCGTTTAAACCCGAGTTGATGTTGCTTTTTGGCGCCGGCTTTTTTAAAAACAACACATACACCACAATTTGAATAGAATTGTATTGTTGACCCATCTTTACGGCATGTCGGAGCCTTTACTTGAACCAACAGTAAGTCTTGCAAACTATTTTTTTTTATATTGACCGTACTAGTTTTTACGCCCGCTGCTTTTTTATATTGTTGAGAATTTAAAACTGTAGGTTTTATGTTTGAAATACTTACCTTTACACAGTGCCCTATTTTAGCAGCTTTTTTTGTATTTTTTTTATTAAAATTTATGCACTGGCCTTTTAAAAAATCGCTATTATCTTTAATTGAAATTTTAGTTTGTGTTTGTATCATTATTGCTACTTTTTATAACGTTATTGTATCAGCAAGGCTTACGCTTCAAGTATACCCTTATGCCTTTGATATAGCCTTTGGCCTTTGGTCTTTGCTTGAACCTTTCCTTTGCTTTTGCCTTTCCTTTGCCCGAAGCCAAAGGAAAGGCAAAAGCAAAGGAAAGGTTCAAGCAAAGGCAAAGGCCAAGGTCGAAGCCAACAGGGCAATTGTTGAGTTGTAATATAAAACTGAACAGTTTCATCTTAGTATGTTGTTTGTTTAACTGATTAGTATGTTGTTTGTTTAACTGATTATATTAATTCACTATCTAATTGTTCCAATTTTAATTCTTCAAAAACTGCAATGGCTGTTAGAATAGTATACTGGTTTAATACGAATGTAAACAATGCAAGACTTAACAGTACTTGAAAAAGTCCAAACTTTTGCTTATTTAACAAGCCAGGTTTAATATTTGAGTAGTAATTAATTACTATAAACGCTGTCAAATATTGCAGTTTTGTATATAATAATAGACAATTCAAAACAGTCTGATTTAATTGTATGCAATAAAAATAGTTTAAATACACTATAAATAAACGCGACCACGTTTTTGCTTCATTCGAGCTGAGCGCTATAAAATTATCAATGCACTGTTCGTAATCATAGGCTAAAAACGAACTTTGATTGTCTAATTTATCGCTATAGACTGTGCGTTGATCCTGATTATAGTAAATTGATTTTTCAGCGCCCGATAACCTTTGCTGTTGCAAAGGCAAAAGTTGCTGCTCGGTTTCTGTTTGATAGTTTAGTTTTTCAAAAGGATTGACGTCGCTATAAAAATTAAAGTCAACCGCTTGAATGTTTGTAACAAACAGGCCAGAAAAAAATTCCAGCTGCAACCCCTGAGTAAAATATGAAAAACATTGTATTAAAAGAAACACAGAAGCAATGTAAAAATTGCGGTAACATATTTCGAGTAAAATAGTTGTCACCATAGACATTTCAAAGTAGATTATTATTATTATGGCTTTAGTTTACAAACCCTATAGACAAGCGAAGCATTGAAATTACTTAGCTTGTTTTTACCCGCTAGCGCCTTTGGTCGAACCTTTGCTTTTAGGTTTGGGCCTTTTACCTTTCCTTTGCCCGAACCTTTCCTTTGCTTTTGCAAAGGCAAAAGGCCCGAAGCCAAAGGTGCGGGGCCAAAGGTGCTTTGCGGGGCAAAAGCAAAGGAAAGGTAAAGTAACCAAAATTATAAAAATAGTACAAATAAACGAATTATTTATATACAGAAAAGTAGGATTTGAACCCACATATCCAGCTCATAAAGCGGGCATGTTGCCATTACATCATTTTCTTAGTAAGATCAATACTGATTTAATCATTCAATTTCTGGTATAGCCATAACCTTTGCCCGAACCTTTGTACCTTAGCGGGGCGTGCTCCCTTGCCTTTGGCTTCGGGCCTTTTGCCTTTGCAAAAGCAAAGGAAAGGTCGCGCGGCAAAACAAAGGCAAAGGTCAAAACAAAGGCAAAAGGACGCAAATGATAGTATTATAAAATTAGTATAAATATTGATGTATTATTGCAGGCATATACGCGGCATGCCTTGCTTACGACCCCCAATAATACACTACAACAAATAATATAAGCCATACAACATCAACAAAGTGCCAGTACATTGCAGCAAGCTCAAAGCCAAGATGGTGATCTGGCCGCATTTGGCCTAGTTGAGAACGGATCAAACAAACCATTAAAAAAATAGTTCCAACGATTACGTGCGCCCCGTGTAAACCAGTTAGCATATAAAAGCATGAACCGTAAACAGAATCACTAATAGTGAAGCCTGCTGTAGCGTACTCAAATCCCTGAAATCCTGTAAAAATTGCAGCTAGCAAAACCGTTACAATCAAGGCATATTGAGTTTGTTTATTATTCCCAATCAGTATAGCATAATGAGCCCAAGTTACGCTAGCTCCACTGGTTAGCAGTATCAAAGTATTTAAAAACGGTATACCAAAAGGGTCTAAAACCTCAATTCCTCGAGGTGGCCAAACCCCTGCGATGTCTATTGTTGGTGCTAATGAGCTGTGTCCAAACGCCCAAAAAAAACCAAAAAACAGCATTATCTCTGACACGATAAATAAAATCATTCCATACATAATACCTTTTTGAACACTTTTAGTGTGGTGACCTTGAAATACTGACTCACGCAGTACATCTCGCCACCATACAACGGCAACGTAAACTAAGCTGATTAAACTGAAAAATGCAAGAAATCCTGCGTAATTGTATTCATGAAACCACCCTACTAGACCTGTGGTAAAGCCCCACAATCCTATAGATGCAAATATTGGCCATGGGCTTGGATCGACTAAGTGAAAACCGTGTTTTTGCATATTTGATTATTTATTATTTGTTTCGTTTTACCTTTGCTTTTGCCTTTGCTCCCGCACAGCACCTTTGGCCTTTTGCCTTTGCAAAAGCAAAGGTTCGGGCAAAGGTCGCGGGGCAAAAGCAAAGGCAAAAGCAAAGGTAAGCGCAGATAAGTAAAACGCATTATTTTTTACTGATCGTATAAATTTTAGTATATTAATATATTTAGTTGTCTAAATAACTCGGTATCGCTTAAAATAGCGTGTCTTTCAATTAGGATTTGAACCTAAATAAACGCTTTAGAAGAGCGTGGCTTTATCCCTTAAGCTATTGAAAGAACAATGTGCCTTTTGCCTTTGCCTTTGCTTTTGCCCTGCTTGGCGCTCAACCTTTGAACTTCAAAAGCAAAAACTAGCACTGCTTTTCTTTTTATAAGCATAGATACCTGCCTTTGCTTTTGCCCCGCAAAGCACTGTTGGCCTTTTGCCAAAGGACTTATTTGTGCAGTTTCTAGCTGGATATAGTGCGTATTGCTGACATTATAAGGACCTACTATAGCCACCTTTTCTAAGTTAAACATTATTTTCCCAAAACTTTGTAAACACATCATTAAGCTGTTGGACTGCATTAAATGTGGGTGGGTCTTTAATTTTGTTATGATTAGGTTTGCAAGTTTTAGTAAAGCGCTATTGGCTGGGTACAAGTGATTTTTAGCAAAGAAATTTTCTAAATCTTCAGCAAAGCCATAAGATGTTTTTCCATAAATTAATGGCATTACAATCATTTTTAGTAATTTGCGGTCCAGATTTTGTGTTAAATAATCTTCCGAAAATTTATTTAATTCTTTATCTTTATTTAACTGAAAAGGTAGAGGTTTTGAAAGCTGTTGTAATAACTCTTTTGTAAAAAACTCGTAAATGTCCTTTTTTTTATTCAACTTTTCGCAATTTTCGCTATTTCCAATGACATTCGTTAAGTCACACAAGCCTATATCTAGGTTTAACATACCCATAATCTGATACGCTGATGCTGAAGCATCATAAAATACTCCTACCTTGTCGTAATGCCCTTGGCGAACCTGTAGCAACTGCCCTACTTGAATTAAGCTTAGCTTATTATTTAAAAATTAAACTCCTTACAAATTCATCCATTTGAATATTCAAATTGCCTATACGATAAACCCGCCCTCGAAAGTCGAATACAGCGCGCCAATAAATCGTTTTATCCGAATACAATTTTGCAATTCTAAGCACCTCTTGATTTCGCATAGTTTGCTGTTTGTTTGCTGCTAGTTCTTTATAAATGCTTCGCCGAACTTCGGTCGCTGAGTTAAATATTTTGGCCCATTTTTTATTTACGTTTAAAACAAGATCTTTGTTTGGTTCTAACCACTTGTCTGTTATAAGTAATTTTTCTGACTCCGTTAATTCCTTTCCGAATTTGACTACAAAAGCTACCATTCTTGTATTAATTGCAAATTTGCATTTTTGTAAATTATTTAAACTCGTAACAGTTTTTAAATGCAGATTATGCTCATGCAGTTGAAAAGACTTTTTATCCAAAAACCCTTGATAGGAAACATTTGTAAATTCACTCAAAAGATACCCACCACTATCTGCTTTTCCATGTTCAGTCCTTACCCAATCTATTGGAGGAATTACCATAGGCAAGGCAAGCGTTTTAGGGAGTCGTAATAAATCGCTACCATTCCAAATAAAGTAACCCGTTGTCTCTATATTTTTTTCTTTGTTTGCACTCCATTCTACTGTATTGTTACTAGAAAATAAATCAGTATTTACTAATACTTATTTCTTTAGCAAGTTCTAAACAATATATTTCAATTAATTTTTTTACTTCGCCTGTTAGCTCAGGCGCAATACCAAACAAATGATTTTTGAGGCAAACTGATAAATTACCTACCCAGCTTGATGCAATCAACTGATGTGGCATCTCTGTAACTTTTGATTTTATACTCTCATTTAATAAGCTCTTTTGGATGACAGCGGGGTTTTTTATTGCTTTTGAAATTTCATTCGCTAAGCAGATTGCTACTAGACAAGTTAAGGTTTGTGAATAGTTATCATTCAAAAAAACGTTTAATGTTGATAAAAGGTTACTGTTTTTTTCTGATTTTGAGATTTTTGTATTAAATTTTTCTAAGGACTTTTTCCATGCTATTTCCTTTAAATCTCCAGGAATTAATGAATAGCAAGCCCCTGCATTAGGATAAACTAAACTACCTAACTCCGTAAAGAATTGAAACGCGTATAATTTTAAGTTCTCATTATCAGTTATTTTATTTAATGAATTATTTAATTCAGCTAAATAACGAATTAAACCTTTACTAAAATCCCCCGCTGTTTCTACATGTTGTTGTAGTTTTTCTACTTTAAACAGCATTTGTAATGACGTGTTCTTGAAATTTTTTTATCAAATGATCGTTATAATGCCCGATCTTCTCGCCTTTTAATAATTGAAGGCTTGTTTGTTTGTGTTTTAAAGATGTTGTCATTGATTTTTTCATTAAAAAAAAAGGTAATTCTTTTTAGTTGTCTACTGGAAGTACGCTTATTCGAACAGCCGTCTCTAAGTGGCTTAGTCGGGTTTCCTTCTTTAGTAAAACGTTATTGGACGTCGTAAATTGCTAACGTTGTTGTTTCAATTTATCTAAAGTACGATGATTTGAACATACGTTTCTTGGGTGGCTAGCCCACGGATTAGCCTATTATCCTAACTTTAGGGGGGGGGGGGGCGTAAATAATCCCGGTTTATTATATTTTTTTTAAGCCAGTAATTATTAATTATTTTGTTTTTGACGTTACTAATAACGTATTAGTAACTTATCGGTTACCAAAGCATTTTAAGTAACGCTGGAAAAAAGTTTTATTTTGCTCTTTTTTTAAGGCATCTTTTAAATATTTATTTTCTGCTTCTAATTCTTTAATCCGCGCTTGTTGCGGATCTTCTACTTGCGCACTTGGGCCAGCGTTCTCCTCTGTACCTATTACAGTGTTATAGATGCTTGTTGCAACAACTGCCCCGCCACCTATAATAGTCGTGGCGCCCGCTGTAGAAGTGGTAACCCGCGGAATATCCCGGAAGCCTTGTTGAACTTCAGAACCTATGGAACTAAATGTTTGACGAGCTGCCGGCACGTTTCCCTCCCCTACCGGAGAAGAGGGGGAGTTAGGGACTTCAGCGGGGGCCACTGTTGCGGCAAATGCTGTACATCCTAATGCGTCTATTAATAATAAAAACCCAAATAGTAGGGTTCTAAAAGTAAATTTAGGTTTTATATCTATTTGTACATTGCCATAAATAAGGTTATAGCAGCGCTTATACGCTTGTATAGGGTAGTGAATTAATAGGCTGCCAGGGAATTGGACATCCCCAATGTTTTCATGCCTTACTAACAGTGAGAAAGAAGTAACTCCAGTCAATATTAGTATTAAAATAGTTAAACTAAAAGTAACCCATTCTTGAATCCCTGTTGTTTTGCAGCTTAGTAACGCGCACAAATTCAGGCTTGAATAACAAAAAGACGCGACAGAAGAGAGTAAATAAGCCTCTATGTTTTTTTTAGGCAATGTGCTTTCAAGTATTTTTATTCTGTTAATCCACGTTTGCTTACGGATAAGACTTATCGCTTCGTTATTATCCCAACCTATCAATACTAACAGGTGTATAATATAATATGAGTAAATGGGGACAATTACGAAAAATTTACCCGCTATTGCATACGCAAATAAGATTAATAAAAGCGTAATCAAACTTGTTAAAAACACATAACTAATTTTTGAATAGTTACGTATATAATATACTTGGACCATAAACAGTGTGAAATAAAAAAAGAAGGAAAACAAATCTGCGCGCTCAATTAGCAGATGATAATTTAGTAATATTCCTGTAACGGCAAGTAGAATAATAGCGGTTAAAAGGATTTCTGTTAATACAAATAACGTACGCAGCCATTTTAGTTGCGTGAATTGTAAGTACGATAAAATCCCATTAATTATGGGTAAAATTATTGATAAAAGAATACTTATAGTTAAAAGCGAGCTTACCATAGTTTTAAGTAACATTGTTCCTTTACAGGCAACGGGGAAGGGATTATTTTTTAAAAAAAAAAATAAAAACCCCCCTAGAAAAAAACCACATATATTGCAACGGTAATGCAGCACCGCCTGAGCTTACGATAGGGGCTTTGAAGGGCCCCATACGACGCAGGCGGGAACAGAACTCAAAAGCTTACAAGAGCCAAAACTCTAAAATAAGCGACCTTGAGCCTCCTTTACAGTATAACGGGTCGGGGTTTGTCTTTCCAGAGATAAGTATGACAAAACTTAGACTTATAGTAGTAAAATTGCTGATTTGGCTTTACTTAAAGCATATTTTCAAATTCAACAAGGCTGCTATAGATCCAAAATCTTTGAAAAATAATTCAAAAATTTTTTCTCTATAAAGGGGACAGTTTTTCGAAAAAAAAGCCCGGAAAATCAAGGTCGTTTTCAGACCTTTTTTTTTTTTTTTGCTGCCCGTAAAATCAAGCTTTTTAATAACCAAAATAAAAAATATATTATAGTATCATCCTCTTATTTATTATCAGGAAATAGAGCGCCTTCTTTCCGTTGTAATTGATTCCAAATTGACTCATAGTTGTTGGTGCGGCTTTTTAAATAATCTATAATATTATTTAAATTTGCCTTTGTTTTCGCATCAGTCATTTGTTTTACAGATTCTGCCGCAGCTATTAAATAATCATTCGTTAGAAGGTAGTGGCTGTGCCTAAATTCCGAAAGTGACATCACATAATCATACTTTTGCTTTCGAAACTTCTCAATAGTTACTTCCAAAAATTTAAGATGTTCTTCAAGTTCTTTTGTTGGTGGAACCCCAAACGCTTGCATAATCGTATACATCCATTTTGTGTAATTTAATTGATTAACAAACACTGCCATCAATAAGCCGGCTTTGTACGTCTGCTGTAATTTGGCTTTATATTCTGGCTTTATATAAAAACAATCATGTATAGTACCTATATAAATAGTGTTTTTGCTACAAAATTGCTCTATGATAAACTGACATACAAGCCCATCCAGATAATGTATATAATTAGCTACGAAAGCAGTTATTGTTTTTCTTTTTGACGGTACAGGCTTTCCAGAAAGACTTCTTTTTTGCTTTGTTAGGCTGATTTTTTTTTTGCCGATGAAGCCGTTTGTTTTTTTTCTTATAAATTTCGGGCCTTTTGCCTTTGCTTTGCGGGGCAAAAGCAAAGCAAAGGGATACGTTAGGTAACTTTCTCAGCAACTCGGGAATTGAACCTCGAATTAATTTTAATCATAGTTAAAATTAACCTCAACCAGAGATTACTAATAAAAAGTAAGTAAAATTACTTAAAAACTTAATTAATCAATACTGATTAGTTATTTATTTCAATTTAAACTAATCAAAAAACTAAAATTTATTTAATACAAATTAAATTACTTAAAAGCTTAATTAATCAATACTTATTAGTTAATTGAACCAATCAATACTAATAGATACTGATTAAATTACTTAAAAGCTTAATTAATCAATACTTATTAAACTAAAATTAATAAAATACAAATTTAACTAATAAATACTAATAAATACTAATAAATACTAATAAATACTAATAAATATTGATTAAATTACTTAAAAGCTTAATTAATACTAATCTATTAATTTTATCAATAAATAGTATCTATTAGTGTTACTAATAGATACTGATTAAATTACTTAAAAGCTTAATTAATCAATACTTATTAGTTATCTTATGGACTTTAAAGGACATAGGAGTCCCGACATGCGAAGCGTAGCGTAGCGTTTGGGTTTCTGTCCTCGTTCCATTCTGGTTCCAGCCTCCTTCCAAGGAGGTTTTATCCTCCTTCTAGTCAGCTTTAATTCCATTATGATAAACGTAGGCTTAAGCAATTATGTATGTTGAGTATATTGACTATACAAAGGGTAAATTATCTGTTCTAGTAGTAGAACGCTCATAAAGAGGCCTAAGACTTTACCGCCTTTTTTTTTAAAACCAACATTACACAATTAAATCTTAAGTATACATTAGTATAATTTAATTTGAGATAAATCAATCAATACTAATAGATACTGATTAAATTACTTAAAAGCTTAATTAATCAATACTTATTAGTTATCTTATTGACTTTAAAGTATCATAGTGTGTCCCGTGATAAGAAATCTTAATAAAAAAATTTCTAGGAGAATCCCTTGGGGGGGGTTCCCTTTAAGAGGGGACAGCAGCTGCTTGATTTTAAAGGTATATTTTTTGATTTTTTTGGACTTTTTTTTGACTTTCCTTTATTTTACAGCCTTTTGGATGTCGTCTTACAATTTTTTTTTCCCGGAAACTCAACGTTTTTTTAATAGTATCTGTTTCTCGTCCCAATCTCAAAATCTTCAGGCATACAGCGGTAAAATCTAAAATCTAAAAAAAATCTAAAATCTAAAAAACGTCCAAATTTAACCCATTTTGATCGTCATGAACAATCTATCATGAAACGGTCAAAGTGTCCAAAAATCGAGTTAAAACAGCCCTGTGTAAGCTTTGTGTAAGCTTTGTGTAATTTTTGTGTAATTTAATTATCACTAAACAATACTGATCCACGCAGGTCTTCACTGTCCTTTTGCCTTTGCAAAAGCAAAGGCAATAAGTGTTGCATTTTTTCAATATTTGTAAAATCTACCGTTTCAAAGTATTGCACAATTATATCCAATCGGCCTTTCTGCGTGTAATCCAAGCCGCTTTTTGCACCGTTCAGCTGAGTTACAATTTCGTCTATTGCCGGTAAATGTGATAGATTAGAATTAATTTGCTTTTCATACACAATATTTTTATTTTGATCTACAAACTGTTGCAGCATTTCTGTTATAAGACAAAACTTTGTAAAACCTTTTTTTACATACGCTGCACATATTTCATATAGCCAATAAAGCATATTATACACGTGTAATTTATGCGCTAAGATTAAACCTTGTCTATAGTGTTGCCTTAATACTTCAATTTGATCAGGTTTAATTAAAAAACTATCATGAATTGTCGCAATGCTAGCATTATCATTTAGTAAAAAATTATCCACTACATAATGGCACACGGTTGCATCTAAAAAATGAACATAGTTTGCTATAAATGAATTGACTGTTTTTGTTTTTGACTTAACTAAATTTCCGTCTGCGTCGCGAATCGGCCTGGTCAAACTAATTATAAACTTCATAAATTAATTACCTTTACAGGTAATGATACAACCGTATATCATGGAGTTGAGCAGAATCGAACTGCTATAGTTTGCTTGCAAAGCAGATATTTTACCATTAAATTACAACCCCAAATAGCCATGCTGAAGATTACCTTACGCCTTTTGCCTTGCCTTTGCCCGAAGCCAAAGGCAAGGGGCAAAGGTAAAATTTTTATATGCATTCATTATACAGCCCGGCCGTAATTTTCATTTTTTAACATAACTGTTATACTAATTATCAAATTCATTTGCGGGCTTTTTCACAAAAGGGTCTCACTACTACGGGGCTCGAACCAGTACTCTCGGCCTTATCAAGACCGCGCTTTAACCAATTAAGCTAAGTAGTGACAAAAAAATCAGCTATTGAAAGGGATTATGGTTTATATGTTTGTAATCTGTACAGATTACAAACATATAAATCTATCTTATGCGCCCTGTAGGACTTGAACCTACAATACCCTAATGGGTGACGAGTTAAAAGCTCGCTACATTACCAATTCTGTGCAAGGACGCTTACCGTATGTAGTTTATAATTTTAAAAGTCTATTCACTATTTGATATATAGAAACAGTAATGTGGGTACTTTATATATGGTTATATAGTATTAGTAATTTAATTTGACTGGCCTTTGCTTTTGCCTTTGCTTTGCTTTTGCCCCGCGACCTTTGCCCGAACCTTTCCTTTGCTTTTGCAAAGGCAAAAGGCCCGAACCTTTGCTTTTGCAAAGGCAAAAGGCCAAAGGTGCTGTGCGGGGCCAAAGGTGCTGTGCGGGAGCAAAGCAAAGGCAAAAGATGCGCAGTTGATTCACCGGCTTTGGTTTAATTATTATTTCGCGTTAATAGGTAATATTCTAAGCGCCCTAAAACAGGAACTAGCACAAAAAAATAAAAGAAGAAATATAGTGTAGCCGTTTGCCCTATAAATATATATGGTTGTTCGACTGGCTTTGAGCCTGCCCAAGAAAGTACAAAACACGCACTTACAAATAGGTAAAAGGCCTTACGATGATATGGGCGAAAATTGGATGATCTTATTGGACTTGTGGCAATAAAAGGTAGTGCCAGTAGCGCGACAAAAACCAGCCCAATTGCTAGTACACCTCCTGTTTTATTTGGGATGCTTCGTAAAATACAATAAACAATTAAAAAGTACCATTCTGGTACAATACTTAAAGGAGTAACTAAACTGTTAGCAGGTATGTTGTTATCAGGGTGTGCTAGTAAATTTGGTGCAAACCATACTAAAACACTAAAAATGATTGCGAATAGTAGAAGGCCTACACGATCTTTATAGACTAAGTAGGGATAGAAATTAATTTTATCTGCGCTCGCATTGATGCCTAAAGGATTGTTTGACCCTTTATGATGAAGAGCCGCGATATGCACTATACTTGCCCCTGCGATTAAAAAAGGCAACAGATAATGTAATGAAAAAAAACGGTTCAATGTGGCGTTATTGACTGAAAAGCCACCCCATAACCATTGTACTAGTTCTGTTCCTACAAAGGGAACAACTGAAAATAGACTAGTTATAACACTAATACCCCATAAACTTTGTTGACCAAAAGGTAAGCTATAGCCCATAAATGCGGTAGCAACCATAAGCAATAAAATCACTACGCCTACGCACCAAACAGCTTCTCTTGGAGCTTGATATGAGCCATAATAAAGGCTTCTTAACATGTGCACCATTGTTACTGTAAAAAACATACTCGCGCCGTTGGCATGCATATACCGCAGTATAAACCCACCTTGAACATCTCGCATAATATGTTCTACAGAGCTAAATGCTAAATTTACTTCTGGCGTATAGTGACATGCAAGAAAAACTCCTGTAGCTATTTGAATAATTAAACTAATTCCAGCTAAGCTACCAAACCCCCAAAAATAGTTCAGATTTGATGGTGTAGGGTATGCAATTAAATGATCGTTGATTACACTTAAAGCAGGCTGTTTTAATACACTTAAATTTTTACGTACTCCACTTGTACTTAAAGTTTTTGACTGTTCAATTATAAACATAGTAATTTATTTCATTTATGTATGAGCCAATCAATCGATGTCAGTCGACCCAAAGGCTAATCTAGCGATAAGTGGGACTTGAACTCACAATGTTTGATTACAAATCAAAAGTTTTACCATTAAACTATTACCGCTTTCGTGCATATCAACCATAAACCTATTTATGTTATTTTTATCAGATCAGTAATTGTACTGCCTCTAACCTTTGCCCTTGCCTTTGCTTTGCTCCCGCACAGCACCTTTGGCCCCGCACAGCACCTTTGGCCTTTTGCCTTTGCAAAAGCAAAGGTTCGGGCCTTTTGCCTTTGCAAAAGCAAAGGAAAGGTTCGGGCAAAGGAAAAGCAAAGCAAAGGCAAAAGGACGAAAAATAAAATTAGTACGGGGTAGCTCAGCCTCTTGCAAAGCTTACACCCCTCCGCCTATTTACGCAAATGCGATTTACTATAACCTTTACAATTGTTTCTTGCTTGATAGTTTTTCAGCAATTAACATTTCACGCTTAGCGTTGCAACAATGCTTTTTTCAAAACAATTGCTAAACCATTGGCGTGGAATTCCGGGTCCTTTCGTACAGTGGAATTCTAGTGCTTGGTTAAATATTATGGCTGTCTAGATAGAACCAAACCTGCCTTACGGCGGTTTAAACTCACCTCACGTAGGTCATTATGCAAAGAACAGTTGCGCCCTTAGAACCTTGTGCAGCTCTAGGATGACCTGAGGCAACATCGAGGTGGCGAACCCTGGCGTCTATAAGAACTATAAGCCAGGACTACCCTGTTATCCCTGGAGTAACTTTGATTCGTTGATCTCACACCTTTCCACATAGCGTGTGAGGGTCACTATAGCAGACTTTCGTCTTTATTCGACTGGTCAGTCTTATAATCAGGCATGCTTATACTATTACGCTCTACATATTGTTTCCGACAATACTGAGCATACCTTTTGCTCTCTGGCGTTACCTTTTAGCCAGACCTCGCCCCAAGTAAACTGCCCACCTAACACTGTCTTCGATCTTGGTTAATTAAAGTGCTTTATATAGGGGTTAGTAACATAAAACGGGCTCTATTTGCATAGAAGATATTTTATGAAACGCCACATATAAATATCTTATGGATTAAAAAGTAGTCTTATATAAAAGCGACCAATTTATTATCTAGCGGTTTTCCATTGTTGGCATCGCCTCCCGCCTAACTGTAAGATAAAAAACCGATCGCAATGTTAAGTTACAGTAAAGCTTCACAGGGTCTTATCGTCTAAGACAGCCTAATCGGTATTTTAACCGATATTCTTATTTCACGGTTTTCGCTCGCGAGACAGCAACCAGGTTGTTACGTTATTCATGCAGGACACCAATTAAATGCCTAGGAATTTCGCTACTTTATGACCGTTATAGTTACGGCCGCTCGTCACCACATCTTGTTTATCTATCTTTTACAACAGATTACTTAAATTAGTGGCCGTTAGCAAACGTCACATCCTATACGTCTTGTTTCAAATTGGCAGGACGCTAAGTTTTTAGTAAACTGTCACCCAGTTTTCTTATCTGAGATCTAAAATATCAATTTCAGACCGCTGTTTTCGAAAGTACCAGCGCAATTTGCCGAGTTCCTTACGAGCGATTATAACCAAATCTTAGTAAAATCTACTAATCCACCAGAGTCAGTTTTAGTACGGTATTGGTAATACACGTAAAAAACAAATATGTTTATGCGCATACAACTTACTATTGTTTCCTGCAACAGACCTACAAACAAGGTTTTGTTGGACATAGCAAGTACCCATCGTAACCTTTATATTACTGAGGGACCGTATTTTTAACTACATCTTTTATAGTTGTGTAGAAAACCCAGGATTTCCGATCATTGAGATACTGTTTTGAAGTATTACAGTTTTATATTACAAGCGATCAATTGTTCTTTTGCCCGAACTTTGCCCCGCAAAGTTCGGGCAAAAGCAAAGAAGAGAAACAGTAATACAAAGCTGTGTTAATTAAACATCTCAATTGTTATGTTACTCTAGCTGATATATTCGCAACCAATATTTTCATTATGTCTTACCGACATAATTTTGTCAACATGGTTCGTTTTGCTACTCTAACTGGACTGTTTTGCCCTTTACAGGGGCAAAACAGTCCCGTTAGCTATAATTTCGGCATAGCGCTTAGTCCGGTTAAATTTTCGCAACAACTAAACTATAGTAGTGAGCTATTACGCTTTCTTTAAACGATAGATGCTGCTAATCAAACGTCCTACTAATTTTTGTGAAGTTAATTACTTTCTCACTTAGCGCTATTTACGGGCCTTAATTAATAGTCTAGGCTGTTTCCTTCTTGTCAAATGCAGCTTGTCCCGCACTGACTGAGTACCTGGCATAATGCCTCTAATTCGTGGTTTGCAACACCTCAGTAAAAGTTTCCTTCCCATCAGTTTTACAGCGCTCTACCTAGTTAGCATTCATTCTGCAGGCCCCCTTCCTAAAAAGGTTTCGCAAAAAACGAGATATTTCGAAGTTCGATTGGTATTTCGCCACTTAAATAAACTCATATGAATGCGTTGCAACGCATACCACTTCGGGCGTCCAACTACCTTCCGGCAACCTTCCCCCTGGTCTACTTAAGCTCACTTCGTTTCGCGTCTTGTGTTAGTTTTTTATGAATATTTTCATAATAAGCTTACTTTTAATAAATTAAGCTACTTATACTAATTATTTCTATTTACTGTATTGCAGGCTTTGCTATGAAAGTCTGCAATACAGCTAAACAATTAATAATATGCCTTAAACTAACACAAAGTCATCAGCTCATGATTCAAAAGGAACCTTTCTATTTAACATTGTTACGGCCAAACTGAAAGTCATTATAAGCAACCTGTTTCGGGACTTGTATTCAGAGAAGCAATGGCATTCTTGTTTCCTAATTCCTTTACAGTACTGATTCACTATCGATCTACATAGAGTATTTAGCCAACAGAGTGGTATCCGTCAATAATTAGCAGTGTAAAACCACTAACTTACTTATTTACTCATAGATTGGAGTAAATACTAAAATGCGCTGTAATTAAACATGACTTTAAAATTACAGCACTTGTTTTTTTGTTTACAGCCTACAAGACTATAACTTTCTCTGGTCCGGATTCCACTTAAGTTCGACTGTAAACAAAAAATATATTTAAGCTTTTGCGCCTTCGCTCTGTACTACTAGCGCAATCCCGGTTGGTTTCTTTTCCTTCAATTAATAAAATCTTTTAGTTCATTGAGTTTTGATGCACGGTGTGCGGTGTTTCCACCTTAGAGAACGGGCCTATCCGACGAATTGTATAATTAATATGCAACATTGTAATCACTAGTAAAATAGAATCTACTAAAAATACAGATATTAATATTGCCACAATATAGGCAAGTATATAAAAGGGATGGTCTTGCACCAACCCTAGTACAGGGACTTGCTCAATTCTCCAAGCCCTTTTCGCAATATAAGCGCTCTTCCTATGTAGTCAATCCTTCCTCAGGTTGCATCGATTATAAATCAACAATATTGCTAAAATCTCTTGTATTGAGAAGTCAATTAATATTTAAGTTGTATATAAATAAATAAAAACTGAATTTACAAAAATTAATGCAATTGTATAACTCAAGGGCGGCAAGACTTGAACTTGCAACCGACGCATTTGGAATGCGCTATTCTACCTGTTGAACTACACCCTTTTTAAGCCGCCTTTTATGCCCCGCTAAGCACCTTTGGGCCTTTTGCCTTTGCAAAAGCAAAGGAAAGCAAAGGCAAAATACAGGCAAAAGTAACCTATAATGTTTTGATTTATTCAATAAACAGCGGTTCGCACGCATTTGCGGCTATGGGCTATTGATTTGTTAGGCAGAGTCAAGTTCGAAATGGGTTTGGTGCCTTGCTTTTTTATATACAAAACAATATGTTTATTTATTCTTTTTAAACATTAAATATGTCTTGTTGATTGTTATACTTATTATTGTTTACTGCACATTTTTAGCGGTAAGTGAGAATCGAACCCACATTACTTGATTGGAAGTCAAAAATTTTACCATTAAACTATTACCGCATTAGTATGCTACTGTCTTTTGTTATTTAAGCTCCGGTTATGCTAGAATTGCTATTTGTAGTTCTTTTGCCTTTGCTTTTGGCCCCCCAGGGTTCACTAAGTTACAAAAAAGTACTAGAAACAGCATTGACTATCTGAAAATATAAATAGAAAATATAAATAGAAAATATAAATAGTTGTTTACGCTAAATTGCAATAGTGGCTTGGAATCGGAAGGATTCGAACCTTCAATGAACAACTTCGCATGATTTACAATCATGTGCCAAACCATTAGGCTTCAATTCCAGCGTATACATAGAATTGTTGTGTTGCACGTTTATTCAAAGTCGTGGCGATTAAATAGAATTCTAGAATAGCTGCTATTTTCGCTTTTATCCTTTTTATTTTAGTCTTTGTCTTTTGCCTTTGCTTTCCTTTGCTTTTGCAAAGGCAAAAGGCCCGAACCTTTGCTTTTGCAAAGGCAAAAGGCCAAAGGTGCTGTGCGGGGCCAAAGGCGCTTCGCGGGGCAAAAGCAAAGGTTCGGGCAAAGGAAGCTAAATTGGCTGGATTCAGTTTGCGGTATTAATGGATTGAACCATTGCAGGCTTAGGACTTGAACCTAAATCTCTAGGGCATGAGCCTAGCAAGTTACCAATTACTCTAACCTGCAAAACAAAAATTAGCATTGATAATAAAATCAAATTACTATACTTCGTTTTCACCATCTCTCTTGTGTTTGGCTGTTTTTTTGCCTTTACAAAAAAAACAAGGAACAGTAGGCGAAAAACTAAAAAATGGCGCCAACCGCACCTTCCGGTACGATTACTGTGTTACGACTTATGCCCGGCTGCCAAATATACAATCAAATGTAGTTATACAATCTACACTTTTCCTGTACACCCGTTAACCAGGCATTGACGGGCTATTAATAGCCGGAGATGAACAAATTTCACCGTTTCAATTCTTTAAAACGATTACTTATGATTCCTACTTCATACATTCGAGTTGCAGAATGCAATCCGTTTAGATAAGGTTTACAGGTTTGCACTTATTTGCATAATTGCTACTGTTTGGTTTATCAATTGTAACACGCGTATAGCCGCGATCATGAACTTCATGAGGATCTGTGATGATGCGCTCTTCCTCGAAAATTTCTTTCGCTGTGGTTTATAGGTACATTTCAGGCTTAACTGAAATTAGTTAATATAAACATGCGCGTTTCGCTCGTTTATGGAATTAACCCAACTTTACAAAAAACGAGCTGACCACGACCATGCAAAGCTATAACTACATACTCAGTTTTGTTTACAAACTAAGCTATTGTAATTAATCAAGACCGCGTAAGGTTAGCGCGTAGCGACGAATTAAATCGCATGTTCCACCATATTGAATCTCCACGCATTAATTGTTTCAATTTTAAGCTTGCGCTCGTACTATTGAGGCGGGCTTTTTCCGCGTTTGCTTATTCAAGGCCAAAGGCCAAGACATAAAAGCCATCGTTGACTGAATGGACTACTACCGTATCTAATGGTATTTGATCCCCATCCCTTCGTTCCTAAGCTACTGTTTTGACCCAACTAATTGCCTTCGCAAGTGATATTCCTAAAAAATTATTCCCATTTTATCGGTGACTTTTCAATTCTATTAGTCGCTGTCAAACGAGTTGTTCCAGAGCCTACGTAGTAGACAAAAGAGCACCGCCGAAGAACGCTTTACGCCCAATCATGATCTTTATTGCTCGAACGACTGGCCTAACCGAGACTTCTGGCACCAGCATTAGTCCGTTCTTCTCTCTAGGTACGCTCTAGTTATTCCCTAGCATTAAAGGTTTACAGAATTCTCCTTCACTCCCTTACCAGTTTGGTTCGCTCAAGCTTTCGCTCATTGGCAAATGTTTTGCGCTGCTGCAATCAAATGATCGGCTGTGCTTACTACACAGCTGGTACTGCTCTACCTCTCAATGCAGTTAACGATAATCGGCTACCACATTTTATGTGATACAACCTAATCGTCCATGAAACCTCTAAAGAATCTTTGATTTTTTTTGTATTTTAAACATAATTACTTTAGCTTACTCTCATGCATTCCTACCCTTTACGCGTAATGCTTAAAGCACTACACTAGCATGCGTCAATCCCAACTGTCGCAATAAAAGGGACGCACAATCAACGTCCTTACAATGTTTATACTTGTAAAAATAAACCAATATAACTTCATTGACTTACCGCTTTTGGCAGGGTTCGAACCTGCGTCATCCAAGTTAACAGCTTGGCGCTCAACCACAGAGCTTCAAAAGCTGATCAACCACGTATACCTTTTGTTATTTTAAAGTAACATTAATTTCAGTAAATGTCCTTTCTGTCAGTCAGCCGTATTTACTCTTATGCGGAAGGTGAGAGACTCGAACTCCCGCGTTTTAAAACACCCGTTTTCAAAACGGGCCCATTAGACCAACTCTGGCAACCTTCCGTGATTTTGTTTTACCAGTTACGTTAATAACCCTCAGATAAACAAAGTACCGGTGCAATGCTTTTGCCCCGCAAAGCACCTTTTCCTTCGGGCAAAGGTGTCGATGTATAGCTACAATATAAAAGTAACGCCAATTATTGCTGTTGATTATAAATAAACAGTTGAATCCGCTTCAGGTTTAATTCTACGCAAGCTGAACGCCAGTGATGTTTCAAAGTGTACTATATTGCCTTATAAACAACTTTGTAGCGGCTTTACGCAGTTGGTAATTTATATTTTTAATAAACTGAATTCTTAACAGCAGGCAGGAGTCTCATCATTGACCACTAATTGTGTGTGGGCATTTGTGTTTTTCGGGATTTTTGTGTAAACTGAAACACCTAAAGTAAAGCTTAAAACTAAATATATTTGGGTGTTGGAAGAATCGAACTGCCATAATTGACTTGTAAGGTCAAGGTTTTACCATTAAACTAAACACCCAGCAAAAAAAGGGGGGGCCTGTCCACGCCGAGAAGAACGTGACCAGGTTCATCGAATTACTAAACCCGAGTGTTTACATTGCGAAAAGAATTAAAAACACTACCATTAATGTAAACAAAGCAATCGCTTCCGTTAATGCAAAGCCTAGAATGCTATAGCTAAACAGTTGTTTTGTTAAACTTGGGTTTCTCGCTACTGCGGTAATTAAAGATCCAAATACAATACCGATTCCTGCTCCGCAACCGGCTAAGGCAATTGTTGCGCATCCTGCGCCAATAAGTTTTGCTGCTGTATCTTGCATATGAAATTATGTATTAAAATTGTTGCTGCTTACAATTTGACTTATACGCGTCATTTTACTTGTATTATCAAAGTAACCAAACAATCAAGAGCAGTTAGAAAGGCTATGAGTAGTTTTTCATTCGAAAAACTAAACCCTACTAACTAGACAACAAGAAATGAATTCATGTGTTGTAACCTTTTAGCACTAGATAAACGTAAATGCTTTGTTTGCTGCTCTGAGTATTTAAGTTTTTATTTTGCCGGGGTATAGTTACGCAATTGGTATACTTTGTAAATTGTGTAACTATAAAAACGATCATGTTAGTTAGTCGTGATTTTTCTAACAATGTGGTCACATAATAGTTTTTTAAAACGTAGGTTGTGTGCCAATTGCAGCGCTACTGTACTAATAAGCCATTTATTTGCAGACTCAACGGCATTAGCTTGGCTTGTGTTGGCAAGCCAAGCTTGGTTAAGTAAATGGTTATATTGTAAAGCGGCATTACCAGTTTCTGTTAACGCCGATGGTCTTGAGCCTTTATAGTGCTGGCTTAACACATCTAACAGCTGTGCACTGTCTGAGCCACCGGGGTGCTGTTGAGGGGTGTTTTTATGGCTTTCTGCTTGGCTAAGATTTAAACTATTTAATTTTTGACGAATTTTTAAGGTGCTTACTATTTTAGGTATTATAAAATATAATACGTAGTAATACACCGCGCTAAACGTTACTAATAAGTATACATACTGAGAAAAGTAGGTAAGTGAGTCTAATTGTGGCATTTGCTAACTATATTTTTTCTTGCGAAACACAGGACTTGAACCTGCACCCTTAATAGAATGGCTCCTAAAACCACCGCGTCTACCACTTCCGCCAATTTCGCTGTTTTAAACTGGGCCCTTCGGCCTCCGGGGCCTTTTGCCTTTCCTTTCCTTTGCTTTTGCAAAGGCAAAAGGCCCGAACCTTTGCTTTTGCAAAGGCAAAAGGCCAAAGGTGCTTTGCGGGGCAAAAGCAAAGGAAAAGCAACACATCACAATTTAAACTTGTCGACACAATGGCTAAAAACGGCAACGCGTGCATAGGCACATTCTAACGTAAGTAATAGTTTGTATTTTGTTTCAATGGCTTTAAACACTGAAGTCGTCTAACTTTTGTCTTTCTTTTGACCTTTGCCCCCTCGCCGACAAAGGTCAAAAGAAAGACAAAAGGTGTTTAGCGGGGCAAAAGCAAAGGTCGGCCAAAGATCAAAAACAAACAGTAAAGACAAAAAAGGCAAACACACGCGATTATTTTCGACGCTGTGTTTTCCCCGAGGCTTTTAATGTTGAACTGAAAGTGTGCTTGTTTATTTTTTTTGAAGTTTGGGCATTTGTGCGAGTTCTTTGGCCCCTAGAAGGCAAACCGAACATATGGCGAGTGCCCCTATAGTGTTTTAACTGTATTAGACGCTGCAAGTCGTTTTGAACATATCTGGTAAGGCTTGTATCGATTTCTTCTCGGCAGACCCGCGAAAGCTTATTCAGTTGGTTTACCTTTAATTTGCCTAGTTTCACTTTTGGGCTAACTCCCACTAAGGAGCAAATCTTTAAAGCATTGTTATCATTCAGCCCAAATATAGACTGTAATGATATTAACAACGATTGCTTTTGGTTTAAATGTGTTCCTAATATTAACATAGATGTGTATATAGATTATGAAATTAAAATAAATTGTGTATAAAAATAAAGCGTTTTAAACCACTATTGGGATGACTTTATTGTTGTTGCCTCATCTTTGTATAAATTTTAACATTATACAACCTACAAATAGTCTCTGTTCCCTTGCCTTTGCTTTGCTTTTGCCCCGCGAAGCACCCCTTGGGCAAAGCAAAGGCAAAAGGCCAAGGGGTGCTTCGCGGGGCAAAAGCAGAGGTCAAAGGCTCAAGTAAACCAAATAACGGCGATTTCACTACACTTATTATAGTGTATAATACAGCTGATAAATGGGGTTGAACCATTTTTTCAGGTTTTGCAAACCTACGTAATACCAAATATACTATATCAGCTGCTTAACAGCATAGTTGCTTTACGATATTTCAAAAGATGCTGCGTTGTTTTGACGATATGCTAAAAGCCCAACTAGAGTATGTAGAGGACTTTTAAAACTGTTCAAGACGCTTATACTGATTATTGTCCGCAAATGGCTGACAAGGCTACTGCTTGTCAAACCCGCATGCAAGCTTGTTCTTACTTGCTCACTGCTGGTAAGTGTATTTCCAAGCAAATGCTCAAATTTAATCTTTGTTTGATCGGGCAATTGGGCATTGCTTGACCATTGGGTAAATTCAATGATTTGTTTCTTAGCAAAATTTGCCAACGCGCATTGTTTTAACTCCTGATCGGAAATATAATAAACCACGGGTAAGCCATTGCTAAGGTGAGTGTTTTTCAAAATAAATGCTCCGATAACTCCTGAGCGCTCCGTATAAGATACTTGGTCCGCCCCATTTACACATTGTGTCTTAAACAGTGTTTGAGCTACAATATTGCTAATATGAGCTTTTGTCAAGGTAATATTGCGCAGTTTTAAATCAATATATAATTCGTGCTCGTGTAGGTTAATCTCGGATCCAACAATTTGGTTAATCTCCCCTAACCCCCCACTCGCGTATTGCTTTTTAACTATGCCGCAAGGCTCGACCCAATGAGCAAACCTTTTTGACATTTTGATTTTTTTCGAGTGTTTTAAAATTGCGCTTTTTGGGGGCTTACTAAAAAGATTACTAACATCTATACTATAGGACCTCTGTAGGCTTTCGGGCGTATTAAATTTTAATACAATTATTCGCAGTGGCCGCGCATACGTGATTTTGGCTTGATTTTGAACGGTGTCTTTTAGGCGATCGCCCACCAGAGAAAAGTGAATTGTTTTGTAGTATCTGCTCACATCTTTGTAGCCTTCTAAAGACGGAATAGACTTGAACTTTCGTTTTTGTACACTACTACAGTGGTTTAATATACTTTGCTTGTAATCCATTTTTTTTTACTTATAAACTTACAATAGTTCTGATCCTTTATTTTGTAATGAAACAAAAGCTTTCAACTACCCATGCATACTCAATAAAGTAGCTACGTGTAATGAAATGTTACGTCGAATCCCGGTATAGGTTGGAACAAGCTGTAGTTTAATTTATCTAGTTCAGGCAAAATAAACAGGTTATTGATCCCGATTGATCGATGATTTAACCCTGTAAACCGGTTACCCTTTTGAGCGAAACCCATTGGCTGGGCGACTATCAGTAATTGAAAAGGAGCCAGCTGCGCTGACAAAAAAGACCATTTGTAAAAAAATAAGCGCGCTGTTTTTTTACGAATATGACTTTTTGCTCCGACAACAGCCCCCTTGATCACCTTAAAAGCAGCAATCGGCTGTTTACTTTTTATTAGTCGCGGTGTTTGAGCGCAACAGCAAAAACATTTATAAAAAGCAGTGTATAGCTCACTTTGTGAAAGTAGCTTTTTTGTTGTTGCGTGTAAGCCTATTTGCGAAATGCTATTCCATAATTTAGGATGACTGAAATGAGCTTTTGTTGCATTCACGTATCCGTTGGATTTTATCGGCCCCTTTTCTCCGGTACTGGTTTTAAAATTGGTAAAGTTCCTATTACCATCCGCGACCAGTTGAACTGAGAAAAAAGCTTGGTTGTCCATTAGTTCATACCGCTGAATGCTACATTGATGCCAATTCAATATTTGTTGATCGATACATTTTTGATGCTTCATTACTTTATAATTTACCTTTAATTTGAAAAATTAAAATTGATAGTGACCAAATATAGCACTATATTTGTTGATTATTTTGCTGTTGCAATACTTTATGAGCTTATTTACAAAGTAGCACGTAATAATCCCCTTTTCGGATAGTATTGGACTCGAACCAATGAAGCCCAAAGGGGCAACTGCTTTAGCAAAGCAGCGCTTTAACCAACTTAGCTAACTATCCATTTTTATACTAAGTTCTTAATTTAACAGATCAAAATAATACTGATAGAGTCCGCTTACAATTAAATATAATAAATAATTAAATAATAAATTATTTAATTATTTATTATATTTAATTAATTATTTATTATTTATTATATTTAATTAATTATTTATTATTTAATATATTTATTGTTTATTTATTGTTTATTTAATTATTTATTATTTAATATATTTAATTATTATTTATTATATTTAATTATTTATTATTTAATATATTTAATTATTATTTATTATATTTAATTATTTATTATTTAATATATTTAATTATTATTTATTGTTTATTTATTTTTTATTGTTTATTTATTGTTTATTTAATTATTTATTATTTAGTAAGTTTATTGATTTTCGTCTTTCTTATTTATACCTTATATAGGCCTAATAAAGTGAGGGTTTTTAGTGACCTAGCGTCATTGACAACATTGATGCTAAACGGTGGAATCAGATCTTTTGCAATCTATTACGGGCGTTACGAAGCGCAAATACTTATTTGGTCTAGTTAATGGTGGTTTTGTTTAGTAGTGTATGACTTTGCACTGCAGATGGCGTCCTGCTAGTTTTTATAATTTTAAATGGAAATAAAAATAGTTTATTTCGCGGGCTTTAAAAATGAAAAACCATATTTATATTGGTCAATTAAATCGAATAAAGCATACATATTGTATCAGTAAACAATATATTAAACTGATTTAATTGCTATTGGTAATTGTCAGTTTAAAATCTCGAATGTTTTGTTCGTAAATATGTTGGCCTTTAGCAGTAGTACTACGGCTTAAAGTTAAAGCAATACTACCTAGCATAGCAGATAATAAGATTAAACTGGCAATAATTAATTGCAAAGCGTAGGTAGTGTAAAGTATTGATCCAAGACTATAAATTTGAGTTGTATAGTCTAATATACTGGAATTTAAGCAATAGGTTAGCTCATAATTCAAATAGTCTATAACGTTTTGTTTGTTATCTGACAGTAAGCGAACGTTTGCAAAGGAACTACTAAATTCGTTTAAAATATTTTTGCATTGTAACGCAAAAATGATTGCAATTATTGTATTAATGGGCGCTTGTTTTAATCGCTTTTCTGATATTGGCTCAACTTTTATGTCTAAGATCATAATTGCAAATAAAAAGAATGTGCACATAGCCCCAACATACAGAACGATGAATAGGGCTGCCATATAATCATGACCGGATAGCAAAACCAGCGCGCTGGCATTAAAAAACGCTAGGATTAAAAAAAGCACACTATAAACTGGGTTTGAACTTTGCACAACTAAAGTTGCGCACGTGATAAGTAATGCACAAAAAGTATCAATTAGAATAGTCATTAAAAAATTATTATTTTCTTGTTGGTAACTAAAGGGATTTGAACCCTTACGAACGCATTCACAGCGCGCTATGCTTACCATTACATCATAGCTACCTTCACTTTAACTTAAAGTCTGTCAAAAAGGGGGGGGGGACGTATTTTAGTATGTTAATTATATAGTTTGATACAATACCATAAGAAAAGCCATTCTTACTATTGACTTAATGCTATGCAAACAAAAATATAGTCGGGTTTTACAAAAAATAATACAGTTATTATTGTACTTAAAGCACAAATGTAAGCGTTTGTGTATACCGGCATGATTGTGAACATTTTAAATTTCTGTTGGCTCGGTGATACACTTTTATGATTGACATTATTGTTGGCCTGTTTTGTTTGTGCGTTAGCTTTGCTTAGCTTTACAAATGTGCTATTAAACTGATCATTGATTTCTTTAACTAAACCGTTATTGGCTTGTTTAAATTGTAATAATGTTAGTAGCTTAGGATTAAATGTATAAGCTGCACCTGCATTGCTAAAATAAATTGTTTTGATTACTCGAATATAGTAAAACGCGCTTAAAACAGCACAACCAAGAGCGATTGACAGCGTTAGATATTGTTCTGTCTGCGTTAAAGCATTAATGATCAAGTATTTACTATAAAAACCTGCGAATGGCGGTATGCCTGCCAAACTAAATAAAGCAATTACCATTGCTAATGCTAAGCTTGGGTTGGTTTTGTTTAATTGGCTCAGATCACTGATATATTTTATAGTCAAGCTATCTGTACCGTGATCAATCATATGCTCAGAATTGTTTTGTTTTACTCGTTGACGATACTCAAGATTTGGGTGTGTTCTGAATAAGGGTAACACGAAAATACTAAATAAGCACACACTTAGCAGTATATAAACAACCATGTGCACTATTAGTAAATCCCATTGACCTGTTATTAGCGCTAGCAAAAACCAGCCGACGTTTGCAACTCCACTAAACGCAACAAGGCGTTTTAACTTTACCTGTCTCATAGCACTAAAACTTCCGATTACTAAGCTCAGTATCGCAATCAATGGTAACAATTTAAAAGTCGTGATGTGTAACTCCAAAATACGAATCAGAGCGGTCGCAGCGGCAATTTTAGCCGTGACGGCAAAAAATGCCGTGATCGCCGTAGGACTTCCCTCATACACGTCCGCGACCCACAAATGAAAGGGTGCTGCAGCAAGTTTAAATAATAGACTTACACATACACAGGCTAACCCAATAGCCAATGATACAGGCACAAGCTCTGGTCCTATAATCCCGTTATTATCAAAAGCTGAGTAAAAATAATTAATTATAATACTCAAATCTGCAAAACTTTGAGATCCAGTTGCCGCGTATATTAGTGTAATACCTAATAATAGTATTGCTGAGCTAAAAGCACTCAGTATGAAATACTTTAAGCCCGCTTCCGCGCTGGCTTCGGTTTTAGAGCGCATTGCTGCCAGCATGTAAAAACTTAAACTTTGTAACTCAATACTGAGATAAAAAGTTAAGAAGTTGTAACTTTTTAGTAAACACAGCATTCCAATAATCGACAACCAGATTATAAACACAAATTCATATCGACCATAACGTTTAACAGCGGCTAGCCCTAGCAATAGCGATGCCGAAGCACTGACGCATAACAATATGCTCATAAACCGACTTAAGCTATCCCATATGATTGAATCTGTTAAACCAATTGCATAAGTAAGCGGGCTATTTACATACAGTATTGAACAACAGCTAAGGCTGAGTATAACCAGTTTAACAATAGGTTCAATTAAAGTTACGGGTGTGCATATATAAGCGTAACTTGGACTAATTATTTGCGTTTGTGTTTTAACCAATCCAGCAGAGTATTTTACATTACTTTGGCTATACACAGGTGATGGGTTTTGTTGTATAGATTGGCCAAATTGATTTTGGTTACAATCAACTGCCTGTTTAGGCAAAGAGGGATGCGTATCTAAATTGTCAGTATTAGGTTTGCTAAGTTTAGGTGAATTGACATATGGTTCAAAAGGATCATATGCAGACTGATTAAGCTTATTTCTTCTAAAATTTTCAGTACTATAATAAGAAAAGCAAATTGCAAATAATAACAGTATATTTATTAAAACAATTTGAAAACATTCGGGGATTACTAGTAAAAAGTCGATGCTACGCATTTTAATTTTGATGACTTAAATTTCTATTGTACAAACATATGTGTATTACATAGTTTATTGTTTTTTATCGGTGATTAAATGGACAATTGTATAACTATTTTAATAGCATTGCATATTGGTTTATCTAGTATATACTTGAACTATTATTTAATATTGTTCAGCCGATACAGGTTTATCTTCAATCACCGTATCGGTTATATAATGTATTATATAGCTAAGTTAGACTTTTCAACGTATAGTAAATACTTGTATTTATAGATTTGCCTTTTGCCTTTCCTTTCCTTTGCAAAAGCAAAGGAAAGGTCGCGGGGCAAAAGCAAAGGAAAGGCAAAAGTCCAACAGTTTAGCAATTAGTCAAATTGTACCGATTTTATATTTTGAATTTTTATTATTTGCTTTGTCCTTTGTTTTCTTTTTGCCTTGCCTTTGGCCTCAAAAGGCCAAAGGCAAGGCAAAAGGCAAAAGAAACAAACTTAGATACTATTTGGAAGCAATTACATTCCAATGTTATATAGTATAGATAGTTGCTTTAAGTAGGGCTTGAACCTACAGCCTTTTGATTTTCAATCAAACGCTCAACCAGTTGAGCTTTTAAAGCGTATCTTGCACCTTTGCCCTCAAAAGGGCAAAGGTGCTTAGCGGGGGGGGGGGGCAAAGGCAAAACAGCAGTTAATCAACCATTGGTTGATTTTTGAGTTAACATTATGTATTCTAAACTAGCTAGTAGCTGTATTTTTTTATAGCATACCAGTTTATTCAAACTAATTTGATCCATACTTTGGTGGATCATACAGCTAATTAATTCAGATCGTATGCTTTGCTTTTGCTCTTCTAAGCTTGCGCTAACCGGGTCGTTTTGCACTATTAACCATACAAAGATGAAAAAACAAATAGCTAAAATAGACTCAGAGTTTAAAAAAACAATACCTAAACCACTTAGAGCGATTAATGCTATAATATAATAGATAGTTAAATTTAAAGACATTTTAAATAAAAAAACAATTTTGCTTTATCAGCTTTTTCTAGCGGTCGATAGATCCGAACACTACATCTAAAGAGCCAATAATAGCTACAACATCTGCAAGATAATGTCCTCGACCGATTAAATCAATTGCTTGCAGTGAAGCGTAATCTGGGGATTTTATTTTTACTCTATATGGGCGATTGGTTCCGTTGCTTACGCATAATACACCAAATTCACCTTTTGGTGCTTCTGTTGCACAATACGTTTCTCCCGCCGGTAGGGCAAATCCGCTACTGGTTGACTTAAAATGCTTAATCAACCCCTCCATTGAGGTTTTAAACTCAGCTCTCGAAGGACGCTCTTGGTAGCCAGCTTTATGACTTAGCAGGTTCAGATTATCATTTGGACTAATTAACGTAGTTCCTGATGCAGGCATTAAGTCAATTGTCTGCTTTATAATCCGTAGACTTTGGCGCATTTCTTCAATTCTTAGTAGATATCGGTCGTAGCAATCAGAGTTTGCTCCAACAGGTACATTAAATTTTACCTTGTCATACAGTTCGTAAGGCTGAGCTGTTCTCAAATCATAAGCTATTCCAGAGCCACGTAATAATACTCCAGACACCCCCCAAGCGATTGCGTCTTGTGCGTTTAAAACCCCTATATCAACTAAACGTTGCTTGAATATTCTATTCCCCGTTAGAAGCTCTTCCATTTCGTCAATTCGAGAAGCAAATTGGTCTGCCCATTGATGTATTGATTGTAGTATACCTCCCGGTAAGTCTGCTGCAACTCCACCTGGTCTAAAGTATGCTGAATGCATCCGGGCTCCGCAAACCCTTTCATAAAATTCCATTAGTTTTTCGCGCTCTTCAAAAGCGAATAGAAACGGTGTCAGGGCCCCCGTATCCATAGCAAAGCAGGAAACCGCTAATAGGTGATTTAAAACACGTGTCAGTTCGGCGTAAAGCATTCGGATGCACTTTGCTCGTGTACTTATAACGGTATTGGTAAGGCGCTCGATTGCTAAGCAAAAGCTATGCTCCATCGCCATTACGCTAACGTAATCTAGGCGATCGAAATAGGGCAGCGCTTGCAGCGCTGTTTTATATTCAATTAACTTTTCTGTACCGCGATGTAGTAAGCCTATATGGGTATCTGTCTTAATAATTTGCTCCCCCTGCATGGATAATATTAATCTAAGAACACCGTGGGCAGCAGGGTGCTGAGGTCCAAAATTTAGAGTAAATGGACGTGATTTTGGTTTTATTGGTTGTTGAATTGCCATAATTATATATATATGTACTTTGGTACTGTTGCTTGTCTATGTGTTTTAGACCTAGATTTAAATAATCATAACCATGATATTGCTATAATCATAATAGCTGCTATATTTACAGATTAGTAACAATATTTAATTGTTATACTAAACCACACCGGAACTAACGAGAATTGAACTCGTATCTAGCACGTGACAGGCGCTTATTTTAACCGTTAAACTATAGCTCCTACGGAGGGGGGTTTGAAGACGCGGATGGCTCCCTTGCCTTTGGCCTTTTGCCTTTCCTTTGCCCCCTTGCCTTTGCTTTTGCAAAGGCAAGGGGGCAAAGGAAAGGGCAAAGGTTAAGCGATTGCATATTTTAAAACGCGTTTATAGTATTGTATATTACTTGTATAAAATGTATAAAATTAATGCAGTTCAATGGCGTCTTTTAAATAGATACAAAGCAGCACTGCAAAAACATAGGCTTGTAAAAAAGCCACGGCTAACTCTAAGCCATAAATAGCTACAATTACAACGATCGGTATTATAGATAATATTACATATAAACCGTTTGTCGCCATTGCCCATGCGAAATTAGCTATTATTGCAAGTAGGCTATGCCCTGCTGTAATATTTGCAAATAACCGGACTCCTAAACTAATTGGTCTAAAAATGTAACTAATTAACTCAATTACAACTAGTAATGGAGCAAGACCAATAGGCGCCCCTCCGGGTAAAAAAAAACTTAGAAAGCTAAGCCCGTGCTTAAACACACCAATTAGAGTAACTCCTATGAATAAACTAAAGCTTAATCCAAAAGCTACGACTAGTTGTGCAGTGGTTGCAAAGCTAAACGGTATTAAACCAATTAGATTTGCTGCAAGAATAAATAGCCATGTAGTAAAAACAATGCCTACGTATTTTCTTGCTTCATGTGAACCTAGTTGTTCTAAAACTAATCCGCTTACAAATTCGTATAGCATTTCACTAACTACTTGATATCTGCTTGGTATAACTAGCCCACCATCAAGGAATAAAGTGGACCATATTATGCCAATGCATCCTACAGTCAGTAGACAATAGATAGCGCTATTGGTTATACTGACATCTATATAGCCTATCTGCAGAGAATATAGGCTTATTACGCTAAACTGTTCTAGTGGAGAATTCATAACAATCAATTTAAAGCTCCAAACTGGTAGACTTCAATATGGGCATGTATACTATATATACATACGAATACTTGCCTAGTAGAGTGAAGAGCCTGGTTTGCTTACTGCGGGACTTGAACCTGCATGCTCAAATGAGCAAAAGCTTTTAAAGCTTTCGTGTCTACCGATTTCACCAAGTAAGCTGCCACGGATACTAATATGCCGGTATGTGTGGGGGGGGGATATAAAAACAGCTACACCTTTTTGGCTCTTGCGTTTACAACCTAATACTGGACCTTTTTCGCAACCACGGGCGCCGATTTCTTACATTGAACATATATTGATTTGAGTGGTCATCTTGTTTTACGCCCGATTCACCGCGATCGCTTCCAGTATATAAAAACTCAAATATTACTTGAGCTTTTAATCTGATTAAGCCAGTTTGTGTATTCGTATAATTAGCAATAAAGCCAGTTTGCGATGCGCGCCTAAATAGAGCGTTAGAAAAATTTATATTAAAATGACTTTTGGACAATCTATTTTCTAAAGCGCTGATATAGTTTAAACTAGCGGGCTCGCAAAAACTGCGAGAAATCACCAGCTCTATGGGAATCACAGGCTTGGCTGTATTACGAAACAAATTGATGTGCTTTTGTACTTTACTAAAATTTGAATCGTTTGACTTTTTAAAACCTGAGTAAGGGCTAATTACATAGCAGTATTTAGTAAATAAGCCCGCACCCCCGGGGTTGGTCGAATTAGACCTTGGGGCCTTTTCTGTGCTTAGTAGTGCTTTTTGTGGTACAATACCTGGTTGATTAGTTAAACTAATACCTGAAATTGGAGCGGGGACTTGATTAATATGCCTATTTTCCCAATACAATAAACTTAGAGATGCTAGTAAGAACATACTGTATGACATATGCTCGTAATTGGGTCTAAAACAAGACAATTGTTCAACTTTTTGTAATACATTGGCTTTTACAGCCGCAGGGTTACCGAGCAGGCTGAAGTTATTAGGTTTAACAAAATTGTGTCCTGCTTTGAAATTTTGCATATTCAAAAGTTTGCTGTCAAACAGTTGGATTCTTTTTGCCTGCGCGCCAACACCTGCTTTTTTGTTCCCCTTTGCTTTTGCAAAGGCAAAAGGCCCAGTGCTGCTCTTCAATGTCAAATTAGAAACATCCATTAAGCTATTCACAAAGTTGACATTTGACTTTTGCCTTTGCAAAAGCAAAGGTCGAGCTTTACAAATGTTGTCATTAAATCTGTTTAAAAGAAAATACCTATAAATACCGCCGATTTGATTCGCTTTTGTTATATGACAAAACTGAGTATAGTTTTTTTTTGCGTGTTTTGATCTATGGTCAGTAATGCTGACAGCGGCCACGGCAAGATTCCGTAGCCTATAGGGCTTCTCATGTTTATATTTAAAAGAAGCGTTACTAGTATTAAAGCGCTTATACTTTTTATTAAAGTTGTCTTGTAACCAGCGTACGTAGTGTAACACAGCACTACAAAAACGCCTTTTATTTAAACAATACTTTGTAGAAAATAATTGTTTTGCTAAACAGGCTGTATTAATTGGCAATAAGTGAGGCGTTAACACAGTAAACTGATCAGAATTGGCTACATTGTATTTTACCAATTTATTTGTAGGCAGGGCAATTTGTTTACTTAATCGCTCAGTAAGTTTGCCGATATTTATATTCTGTTTAAGATGATCATAAAAATAAGACTTACTTACTCCTATATACATAGAGCTTTGGGTTTTGCTAGTAATTCTTAATGCGATTGGGTTTGCTCGACTCATTTTTAATATTATGATATTTTTTTTTTAGTTTTATCAACTAAATTATTTAATCAATGGCTTGTTTATTTTCTGCTATAACAAAAAAATAACGTAATGTCTACTTTTTCTGATTATAATCAATAATAGTTATTTATACCAGCTAAAGCTTATTTACTGATCAGCTTGAGCGAAGTGCTTTTACAAACACCCCAATCAGAGTATAAATAAAAAAGCTACTAGACGGATTACCTAGTATGGGGTAATTTACAAGATTGTTTAAGCTATAATGGTTACAACTACGACGGCCTAGTTCACTGTTTGGCATACCAGATATAACCCCAATTGTAGGTATTTTTAGACTATTGGCTTGGTTTACTAGATTTTGATTTTTTTCAGGATTAATAAAAAAAACAATATCCGCCAGCTTATTATTCACGTAAGGGCTTTTAGCGAACATTTGGTATTGGTTTAATTGGTTTGAATTAATCAATTTATCGTAGTAGTTACTAAATTTTTTTTTGTCATGTTTCCTTTGCTTTTGCAAAGGCAAAAGAAACTGCCTTGATATAAGTTGCCTAGAATGACCTTTATAGACTTTAGAAACGCGATTCGCTTTAAACAATTCAGTAGCTGAACTTTTGTATAGCCTTACGCGATTTTGATTTTTATTCACAACACTATTTTTCATGCTATTATAAAATCGACTAATATAAAAATTGTTAATACTGTTGCTTTTAACGGTGTTTAATGATGCTTTAAGCATAATTGTATTACTGTTTTTATGGTACCTTTGCTTTTGCAAAGGCAAAAGTGCCAGGCTCGTATCTGCTGAAGAAACGGGAGAAACAAATACAGTTGATTGATCTGCAGTTTGTTTATCAATGTTAGAAGGTTTACGATTAGAGTAAAAATTTACGTTTGTTTTGTTACTGTTGCGAATTAATCCTACCGGTTTTATAAATGTAATAAAATTGTTACTATTCTTAAACAATACTTGCGATTTCGAGGATGCTAGTTTTAATTGATGCACGACTGCATCGATATTGTTTTTATTTGCAATTGAGCCCAAGCGCTGTTTGGACTTATATTTATTTGGCTGATTTAATATTTTGAATTGACTATAGAATAGGCTAGAAGGGTGCTGGCTTTTTAACCTCCAAGCAAGTATTTTACCAAATACATTTTGTCTAACCATATGTTGTTTTTGTTTACATTGCCGGTTCCTTTGCTTTTGCAAAGGCAAAAGACCCAGTACATCAGAACTATTTACTGACCTTACGTAGAACGAAAAAGGTAAATAGTATTGGTGATATGTACATGTTGAACAGTTATATTGTAACTTTTTACTACGCGTGTTATAATTGTGATTACTAATATCGTGGTATAAAGCGGGTTGCCTGCCTAAGTTCTTGTGGTGCATATGCACAACATTTTTTACCAGAGTATTTAGACAATTATTAAAATAAACCGATTTTGATTGATTGTGAAATTCGTCATTAAGTTGATTCTGCAAAGCATTAAACCCTGTATTAGTGTTAGTTAAGAACCCTACAAGCGGGACAGAAATTTCTCCAGCTATTTGTTGCGTTAAAGTTTGCCCTTCTTTCACCTGTAATCGTATAGCGTTTTTTGTTTTAATCTTTAATTGATTATAATTACTAACTAATTGATTTTCATTTTTACACAAAGGGTTCCTTTGCTTTTGCAAAGGCAAAAGGCCCGCCGTAACGTTAGGATTTGAGTCCTTACTAACTGTTTGACTATTGAACTGATATGTCTTAATCGACTGAGCCTGCTTTGTTTTTGGTTGATGGGGATATTTAGAATAATGCGCATAAAAAGCTTTTGATTGAGTAAATATACAGTTAAACAGCGAGTTGGAATTTTTTATAAAGCTGCGCACTTTTGTATTCACTACGCCCGGCATTTTAATACAGCAGCTGTTTAAAAAAGTACTTAAGTGATTAAATAACACCTTGTTTTCAAATGCATTCATTGGATGTTTTCCCTGGGGGCCCGTGGTCAGAGGGGAGGGCGCGGCTAAGTGAGTAATATATTTTGATCCAACGTTGCATATATTATTCAGTTTGCGCGGCATGTTATGCCGCTTATATTGCAGCATTAGCCAGGTGTTTACCAGTGTTGAATCAGCAACAATTGAGTCTTTGCCGTTTATAAATAAAATCTTTTTATTGTTTCGAGCAGCCGACCAGCATATTTGCAAGGCTTTGAAAATATTGGAAAACGTATTTCTTAAATTAAAGAACGCGATGTCTGGCCCCCAGCAGAGTAGTTGCTTGGTTTGAAATACATAAGGTTGGTCACTGCCAAACCAAGCATAGGGGTTGGTCATATTTTGAATTGGATAGTTTACATTTAGCGAAGCGCGGTAAATGCGGCTCGGTCCAGTAGAATATCTAGAATAATTATGGGTTGTGTTATTATTTATAATGTATATCATATTGTTTATATAACTCTTAATAGTTTAATTAAAGTAAAATTGTACCTTTGCTTTTGCCCCGCGACTTTTCCTTTGCTTTTGCAAAGGCAAAAGGCCCGAAGCCAAAGGCAAGGGAGCACCTTTGCTTTTGCAAAGGAAAGCAAAGGCAAAAGATAAATGATTTTTTTAATCACTTGTCTTAATAAGTCCAGGGATCAATCCTCGCCCAGCGTAACAGCGAAAACTTATTCGGCTTAATCGAAATTTTCCTATAATCGAACTGCGACCTGTTATGATACAGCGATTACGTATTTTTGAAATCACTTGCTTTTTAGTAAACTGTCGATTGATTAGCTGCTCTAAAATAAGCCCTGGACCGGCGTAAGGTAAGCTGTTATTTAAAGCTTGATCCCTTGCCTTTGGGCCCCTTGCCTTTGGGCTTCGGTCAAAGGTTCGGGCAAAGGTAAAAGAATTAGCCGAATTATCGAGCGACTTGAGGGATGCCTGCAAATCGACGCACAACAATGACTTTAATAAAATACCAGTTAGCTCGTGGTTATCAAAATGAAGCCGTTTTTTTTGATCACTTATAATACTTCGAAAGTTGGTTTGAATTTGTTTTCTATTGGCCGTTCTTTTAGTGTAAACAAAGTTTGACCAATTGGCCTGCGTTAGGTTTTTTACATATTTGTTAAAATCGATTGTGTGATTTTTAATTGATGCTGAAGCCGTGGTGTTTAATTTAGAACTAAAGCAAATTGTTTTCAAATTCAAAAAGGTTTTATTTAATAAACTAGCCGAAAATCTTGCTTTTGATTGTTTTAGTAATCCTAAGTATTTCTGATTTTTGGTTATTGTGTTAAAATTATAATTATTTTTTAGTACGGTCATATTTGATAATAATACTTTGTCTTATTGGTTATTTACCCCTTGCCTTTGGCCTTTTGACAAGGGGGGCAAAGGTCACGTAAAAAACTCAAAGTGGCAAAAGGAGTATTCGAAACTCCGCATTTGACGTATGAAATCAACGTTCTAACCTCTAAACTATAATGCCGGTTATCCAGTGCCTACAATTTAAAATATTGGTTTTATTAGACAATTGACCTTTCACAGCAGCAATTTGAGCAAACTAGCTTAATTATTTAAGTTAAACTGCCCTTTACAGGTACCTTTGAGGGCTACAAATGTATATTTAGCATACAATTAATAATTCACGCGCTTGACCCCGCACCTATTACCGTTTAAGCGGACAGGTGCGAGCGGAGCACACAACTGACACAGCTTATACAATAACGGACGGGCCGTGTTGCTTTCCTTTACAGTTTAACGGGCATTGTTATGTAGAGTTATTAACAATAAAATTTTACTAATTAGGTTAATATATAGCTAAGTCCTAGCAATCAATTAATCAATTAATCCATAATTAATCAGAATCAAAAATCCATTTGAATTCTCTCTATATTGTTCGCGGTAAACTGCCCGGCAGTCCGGCATAGTTTGCATCTTACAAAAGCTAAACCTTGATTTTATGACATTTTACATAACCCAAAATTAATAAAAAAAAATGAATTATTTTTTTCTTAGTATTCCTTATCCGGGTATAACGCGGCGCCCAAAGGCAAGTAGCCAAAGGTGACCGTGTATTTTGTTTGTTATTAATTTCACTCTTGCTTTTCTTTTGACAAAAGGTGGCAGAGCAGAGTATATGAACAGTTGACCTGCTGTTTATTTAGTTATGCTCAGTTAGATCGTCTAGGCTCTCGAATTACAGGTAATTCTGGGTGAGTGTGGAAATCCATTGGGCTTGTCAATAACCATTCTGGGCTATATACTGCAACAGGCTTTCGTCGGTGTTCAACTGGCCAAGGGTTTCTTGAAGCCTGCCGAGCTACGACAAAAGCTTCAATAACTACAGCAAAAAACACTACTAAGCTAGCTACACTAATATATGCCCCATAACTACAGATTAAGTTCCACGATGCAAAGGCCGTTGGATAGTCAGGAATACGTCGTGGCATTCCGTTTAGCCCTAACCAGTGCATTGGTAAAAAGGTAAGGTTTGCACCTATAAATAGTAACCAAAAATGGACCTGTGCCCAAGTTTCGTTATACATAAGCCCTGTTATTTTCGGAAGCCAGAAATAGAATCCACTAAATATGGCAAACACTGCTCCAAGGCTTAAAACGTAGTGGAAATGCTAATGATACGCTACTGCGTATCGTTTTGGACTATCTCTTTATCTATAATTAAATTTTTTACAAAAGGAACTCTGGGCCATTTTGGGTTCTGGTATTTAATAAAGTCGACTAAAAATGATGAATAAATACGGAATTCTAGGCTATGTTTTGGGTATTTTTGATAATGCCTAATAGTCAAAAAGTACTTAATTTTGCTAATTCGATAAAATTTCATAGTACAAAATAAGCGGTTTTTCATGAAATATTCGTATAAAAAAATCATTTGATTTACGCGTTGATATTTGAATGCTATAGCGCCGTTTCGTACATGATACACACTTGGTGGGTAGTTCGGTACAACAAAATCTAAATTTAATTGTTTAGAAAATTCGTTCAGTTTGAATTCTAAGACACATTCAATCCTATTTCCTTTATAATTAAATACTATTGTACCATCACTATCAATTAAACCTGCAAAATAAGGGTCCAACCCTTTTAGAGTGTAATCAGCCGGCTTAAATACAATATTCAAAAATATGCACGACTTTTTGAATGAGTCGACCTTTAATCTAATCAAACCATTTATTAGATTGATTATTGTCCTCATATGTTCTTGCGTTGACACGATATAAGTACAATATGGATTTTTTTTGTCATATCTAATTCTACCAAAATGTAACATATTCTGAATTGTTGTTAATATTCTAACATCACGTACATGAACTTTAATTCTTATAGCTTTCAATACAATTGTCTTGTTTAGCTTTCGAAGATCAAAATTACCGTCTCCGTCGATAACACCAGCAAACCAAGCGTTAAACCAACTTCCTGTTATGTCAGAGCTCCGATTATGATTTTTAAAACTAGATAATTGACGTATAGTCTCTGAGGATCCCGACAGGTTTCCTGCTGATTGTACAACTGTACTATTATTATTCTGACTATTGAAGTTTTTCATATGTTTATAAAAAGTTTATTTATATAATTTTTTTATATAATTTATATAGTAATATCCATCTATTTGTAAAGATCGCATTGTTTTACTTAACAATAGTAAATAATATACCAAAACAACAAAAACAATCAGTTTATTGTTTATTGTTTTTGTTGTTTTTTGTAGTTTCCAGCATATAGTCAATTGCAAAATAGAGATTTATTTCTATTTGGCCCAATTCGAGCAACCACGTAGTACGTCTAAAGTTGTATATTTTTCAATATAGGTTGGACTATGTCATCAAAGAAAATACTTATAAAGTGAATTCATTTGTTCCGCGTGTAGTCTCTGAGGAGCCCACAAACTTAGTTTATTATTAGTTTATCATCCATAACAAAAAATGTTTATAGTTTCCTGCAAATTGCCCATTGCTATATTTTGCAACAATACGATTAAAGCTTTAATTGATATATCAATGCAATCCTTGCCTTTAGCCTTTCCCTTTGCCCGAAGCCAAAGGCAAGGGAGAAAGGCAAAAGCAAAGGTTATGTTTTTATTGTTAGCGTTTGTTAATAAATTAACAAAATTCAAATCTTTAGGGGGTTCTTGCATATAGCGGAATTTAGTCACGACACGTTTATGAACTATAAATACTAATAACGCAGTTCATTTTTTCAGTTTTTTTTTCCAAGCTCACTTTGAACGCTTTGTACTGTGTTTGCTTTTCACCTAATAACCCTATAACATCAGGAGAGCTATAAAAATTGCAGATATTTTGCAAAACTGCCCCTGCGTAGGTTTCCAAAATATGTACCCGAGCAGTACTTCGAATTTTGTTAGGTATTTTAAAAGTGTTTTTAATTGCAGTCAATACTTCATAGCCTTTTTGTTGTGATATGCTAAAGCTGTGGCTACCGTTTGATCTAATACAAAAACAGCCCTCTGCTTCAGTAAACCCTATCAGCCAATTAGGCCAATGGTTGAATTGCAACAACAGGGTGCTATTATAATCATTAATGCAATTGAAGCCGAACCAAGATTGCTTTAAATCTTTAATATGGGCATATTCACTATAAGTTATTTGATTGTTGTAACAATATTTAAAAAAAGCGTATTGCCTTCGTCTATGCGTTAGCAATAGCCCATACTTGTCAATGATAGCCATAATATTTAACAACTTTACACGATGGTCTTCTACCATGATAACAAAACCGCGCCGTATGTGTACATTCATTATACCCAATTGTTGGCAAATTTTAGCGCACATGGCGTAATTGGCGTCGGTATACTTTAATTTAATTATAATCCTAAATTGTAAACTACGTTTTTTCCAGTGGTTGACTTGAATGCTGCCGTCGCCTTCTAAAAGCCCCAAGAAAAATTGTTCATGGGCTTTTATACTGTGTGCGTTATTAATGTTTATAGTCATATGTATAATAATTTTTTTCATCGTGAAGTCCGATGTCTAAACCGGCGTTACTTAATATAACACCTGTTAATCCACCAACGGTAAACAAGAATAAAAACCCTAATGCAAATAGCATAGGTGTTTTAAACGTTATTCGACCAGCCCATAGCGTAGCAAGCCAACTGAAAATTTTAATTCCTGTTGGTACTGCAATAATCATTGTTGCAGCTGTAAAGTAAGCTCTTGTGTCGATATCTAACCCTACAGTAAACATGTGGTGTGCATAAACAATGAATCCTAAAATTCCGATAGACGCCATCGCATAAATCATACCGATAGTACCAAATACTGGTTTTTCACTGAATGTACTTACCACATGGCTAATAATTCCAAAGGCTGGAAGAATTAAAATGTATACCTCGGGATGGCCGAAAAACCAAAAGATATGCTGAAATAAAACCGGATCACCGCCCCCAGCTGGGTCAAAAAAACTTGTATTAAAGTTTCGATCCGTTAACAGCATTGTTATTCCGGCGGCTAATACCGGTAGGCTTAGCAGCAGTAAGAAACTAGTGATTAATACACTCCAAGCAAATAGAGGCACTCTATGCATTTTCATTCCTGGAGCTCGCATATTGAAAATCGTTGTAATAAAGTTTATAGATCCTAATAAACTACTTAATCCAGAAATATGTAATGAAAAAATCGCTAAATCTACTGATGCACCGGGCATACCTACCAGTGATGATAAAGGCGGGTAGATGGTCCACCCTGTACCGGCACCTGTTTCAACAAGCGCGGAACTTAATAAAAGCATTAAACTTACTGGCAATAGCCAAAAGCTAATGTTATTCAGTCGTGGAAATGCCATATCTGGAGCTCCAATCATTACGGGCACCAGAATATTCCCAAACCCGCCCATCAGAGCGGGCATTACCATGAAAAAAATCATAAATAAAGCGTGAGCTGTTATTACAACGTTATATAATTGATAATTTCCCGATAGTACTTGTGTACCCGGTAAAGCTAGCTCTGCTCTAATTATCATTGAAAGAGCGGTACCGATGATACCACTAAAAATTGCAAAAATTAGGTAAAGATACCCAATGTCCTTTGCTGAGCTTGAAAATAACCAACGAACCACCAT